AACCGTATTCTTAAACACGGAAAAAAATCATTGGCTTATCAAATTCTTTATAATGCCATGATGAATATTAGACGAGAAACCAAAAATAATCCACTGTTTATTTTACGCCAAGCAATACGCCAAGTAACTCCTAATGTAACAATAGAAACTAGACGTATAGGTGGATCTACCTATCGAGTTCCTACTGAGATTGAATCTACACAAGGAAAAGCACTTGCTATTCGTTGGTTATTAGAGGCATCTCGAAAACGGCCAGGTCGAAATATAGCTTCTAAATCAAGTTATGAATTAATGGATGCTGCCGAAAATAGTGGTAATGCTATACGTAAAAGGGAAGAGACTCATAGAATGGCAGAAGCCAATAGAGCTTTTGCGCATCTTCGCTAATCTTCATTAATTAATTAAAATAATAAAAACTATGTAAGCCTCTAATTTTTGGGCTTACATAGTAAATAGACATATTATTTAATCAAGTTATACTACTATATGTAGGAAGTATTTAATTTTATTTATTTGACATGATAAAATATGAAATAATATTGAGTTTTTTTTTAATTTAAAACAAAAGAATATTCCCTATTTGGCATAATATATACAAGATCAATACTCTGTTGATAATCACACTTTGTTTATGAATTTAGATTTTGATATATACATCCTATATGGAAATAGTATTTTACCCGAATGTATTCTAATTCTTAGTTTAGTTATTCTTCTAATAGTGGATTCAATTTATGGAAAAAAAGATAAACCTTGGTTATACATAATTCCCTTTTCAGGTTTAGTAACAAGCATAACAGTTTTATTCTTTCAGTGGGAAGAAGAACCTATTATTACCTTCATGGGTAGTTTCCAAATAAACACTTTTAACAAAATATTCCAATTTTTAATTTTACTATGCTCAGTATTATGTGTTCCACTATCTGTGGATTATATTCAATGTACAGAAATGGCTCTAACAGAGTTTTTGTCATTTATATTAACAGCAACTTTGGGAGCAACGTTTCTATGTGGTGCTAATGATCCAGTAACTATTTTTGTATCTCTGGAATGCTTAAGTCTATGTTCTTATCTATTATCGGGATATACAAAAAGAGATGTAAGATCTAATGAAGCAACTATGAAATACTTACTTATAGGTGGAACAAGTTCTTCTATTTTGGCTTATGGTTTTTCCTGGCTATATGGTTTATCCGGTGGGCAAACCCAACTTCAAGAAATAGCAAAAGGACTTATAAATACACAAATGTATAACTCTCCAGGAACTTCGATTGCACCTATATGCACAATGGTAGGAATTGGATTTAAGCTTTCTTTAGTTCCTTTTCATCAATGGACTCCCGACGTATATGAAGGAGTGCGATTTGTTCAACAATTCTTTTGACTTATAAAATAAAACAAATAAATATTTTTTTTTTATTTTTATTTCAAACATGAAAGGAATCTCTAGACATAAAAAATAAAACAACTATTATTTCAACTCGGATTGATACATAACTTTTACCTAAGGTTCTTGTAATACTTTTGTCGAGATAACCCAGGTAAAGCAAAGTAAAAAAGCAATTAATATTTTATGAATAAAAATTTTTGCAAATCAGTTATTATGGGTAGTTTTGACGAGAAAAAAGTATAAATTAAAAAAAAAATTATGCAGATGCTAATAAGTAGTTTTTCATCCTTTAGAAACTACGAGTGTACAAGAACGGCGGCATTCGTCAAGTAAAAGATCACCCTAACATAATAATTTGTGGCTATTGATAACAAATAAAATTAGATGGTTTTCTTGTTCGTCCCAAACCTAAAAATTAACAAGTGAGTATTATATAATAAGAACCACTAATAAAGGATTCCTCGAAAAGTTGAGAATTTGTAATTATATATAGCATTCATAAATTACATTTTTTTGTGCATACGCGAGGAGGGTTATAAAAAAAATAATTTTTTTTTATTAATATTTATACTACTCAGGAGCCGTGTGAGATAAAAGTTTCATGCACGGTTTTGAATGAGAGGAAAGAATGAGTAATCTCCTTTTCGACTCTGACTCCCCAACTCCAGTCGTTGCTTTTCTTTCTGTCGTTTCAAAAGTAGCAGTTTCAGCTTTAGCTATTCGAATTTTAAATATTGTCTTTCCCTTATCATCAAACGAGTGGCATTTAGTTCTGGAAATACTAGCTATTTCTAGTATGATACTAGGCAATTTTATTGCAATTACTCAAACAAGTATGAAACGTATGCTTGCATATTCTTCAATAAGTCAAATTGGATATATTATGATTGGAATAATTGCTGGAAACTCAAATGGATATACAAGTGTAGTCACTTACATGTTGTTCTACATTTTTATGAATCTAGGAACCTTTGCTTGTATCATATTATTCAGTTCACGCACAGGAACGGATAACATTCGAGATTATGCAGGATTATATCTAAAAGATCCTTTACTAGCTTCTTGTTTTGCCTCGTGTCTTTCATCTCTAGGAGGTGTTCCCCCGCTATCAGGTTTTTTTGGAAAACTTTACCTATTTTGGTGCGGATGGCAAGCTGGTCTATATTCATCAGTTTCAATAGGGCTCTTCACAAGTGTTATTTCAATATACTATTATTTAAAAATTATTAAGTTGTTAGTAACTAAACGAAACGAAGAAGTAACTCCTTATATAAAAAATTATATAAATTCTTCATATTTTTTAACATCAAAAAATGTTATTGAACTTAGTATGATGATATGTGTAATAGCATCTACCATATTAGGATTAGCAGTAAATCCAATTATTACTATGGCTCAGAATTATAATTTTTTTTAAGTCATTTCACTAACAGTTTATTAATCTTATAATATAAATGAATTTATAAAAATTTTAGTTTATATTCTGTAGAAGAATTTGAGAATGGACTTATAATAAGATGAAACAACTTATTATGGGTTCATTTAAAAATAAAATTATTTCATTCTTAGGTTGTTTGGATTTGTTTAACATTAAGTCCATCAACTTAAACCCTTCTAAAAGAATACTTTATTGCATTTCATCCAATATAAATAAATATAAATATTTATTTATATTAGAAGATTTTTTACTTTATTGGTACTACACTATTTTTTTTTTTTTTGTAGACTCACCCAACTTAATGAAACTCATAAAGATTATCTATTCATTCAAGTTTATGAAGATTGTCTATTTAATCTTTATTTATCATAATAAATAAACATATTATTAGGTAAGACCTTCTAAAATAGAAGCTGAATGGAAGTTAAATAGAAGAAGATTTAATGGGGGGGTGGTAATGAAAGTAATGAATCTGTATAATAATGAGAATAGGTTTAAATAAGAATGAGAAAATAAATAGTTAATTTATAAATATATATTTATATTTAGGAGTACTTTTGAAATATCATAGGATAAACATTACAAAGTTCCTCTTCTTTTAATTAGTAAAAAGTATAATCAAATACAAAAGAACAAAATTTTGGAACATTCCCTTGCATTAAAACAAGTAGAATACTCAAATTTAGATTATATTATGATATAATACTATGACTCTCACTCATTTTATTTGTATTAAACCTCATTTCATTTTTTTTTTTATTAAACTAACATTACTAAAACTATTTTAGATTTATATAAGAAATACAATGTATTGTAGAATAAGGTAAATGAAGCAATTGGATTAAATTAAAATCATTATTTTAATCTTAATTTTTTTGTTTTGAATAGTCCGTTAAAATAATTAGTTCAGTTATTTGTTGTCCCTAGTAAAAAAGGCCTTGATGGTGAAATGGTAGACACGCGAGATTCAAAATCTCGTGCTACAAAGCATGGAGGTTCGAGTCCTCTTCAGGGCATCAATAATGGGGTGGACCTTTGAATAAAAAATTATAATTATAATCGGTGTTTTTCTACAATAGGATTTTTCTTCCATTACAAAATGAAGATTATACAGATCAAATTCTATTTTGTGTTATATTAATTTGAAAGATAAACGGATCTAAACAAAATTAGGTTTAAAAAAATTGGGTTTATTATTCAATTAAATAAACTGATTGAATTCTCAACATTTCAAAAGACTTAATAAAAATATTCCTTAAGACTTAATCAAAATATTCCTTACAAATTTTCATAAAAAAAACTGTTATATTTATTAAAAGAAATTACTAGTTCTTCCTATGAGCAGGGAAAAAAAGGTATAATAATTATAATGATGATAATAATTATAATAAGATAATAATATGGAAGTAAATATCCTTGCATTTATTGCTACTGCACTGTTCATTTTAATTCCTACTGCTTTTTCACTTATCCTTTACGTACAAACAGCTAGTCAAAACAATTAATTATTAAAAAAGAAATAGAGTATTTACTTTTGGTGATAGTAGGTAAGAAAGAAACAAAGATGAAATAAAATTACTTCATTTTTTTTATAAAGGGATAATTTAAAATTATATTGAACATACTGGTATTATATCAACAAAATATTCTACTGAATATCGTCCTTTATCATATGCTTTCTATACCATAATATGATTTATATGGAACTAGGTCCTAGTACTTCGGTAGGAATAGGATTAATATCGGTGGGTATAACTTTATACGCCCTTGGAAAAAGGGAACCCATTGTATCTAGAGGTGTGATTTTGAATGTACCTAGATTAAGTTCTCCAATGGATGAAAGAAAACCTCAACATATTAACTAAAATTAATTAATATGAAACTTGAAAAGGATCAATTTTTTATTCTCCATAAGGAAGAAATGGATAATTCTATGGCTAACATAAATTAATATTTATTAAGTTACTCCAAAAACATATTGAACTAAAAAATTATTATATGAAGATCGTTCAATCAAAAGGAAAAATTAAAAAAAAAAAAGGAAAGAATAAAAACTTCCTTTTTACTATTCTTGGAGTTTCCTCTCTACTCTGGAGGAGAGGTAAACAATGAACCAATGGAGTGTACCATGAGCCTAATGGTAAAAAACTTATAATTTTTTTATACAAAGAAATGTGGAAGGTACATATAAGATAAATCCAATCTTTGGGGCAAGATTAAATAAATAGATGGTTAGATAAATAAGTAAAATTTCTTGATTGGGTTAAAGACAATTCAAGAAGTTATTTGAAAACTCACTTGAATTCAGAGTGAAAAATATGTTATTACATCATTTTTTTTACTTAAGCCATAAAGAAATGAAAATATCATATATGGTTTTTCGGGGGGGATATGGATTCAGTATGTGGTAGAACCAACCTATCCCAATATTATGATTTTTTCTTTTCTTCCATTGGATTATTATGCGGAGGAATTCTCATTTTTCAGGGTTGGCGTTTGGACCCCATTCTTCTACTATCTCAAATGCTTTTAAGTGTAACTGCTATCTTTTTCATTGCAGAAAGTCTATATTTACGTAGTGTTGGAAGCAATATAACCAAAATATTTTATGGGAATAGAAACTACTCATTTCATAAGAGAAAAAAAATTTTTGACTTTGGGAATAGATTGATCTATAAAAACTTTGAATTGAAAATGAGAAGCAGAATTCCTTGCAAAAAAAAGTGGGAAGGAATTTATTATACCGTGCATATTCCTTACGAAAAGGGGAATAAACATGAGAAACAAATTGAATTATAATAATATTTTCCATCAAGAAAATCAATTAGTTAAATCATTCAGTGATTTAACTAATTGATTTATTAGGAGTGGGAATTACAGTCCGCTCCTCCCCCAGACTACAAGTGTAAGAGAAAATGTGGAAACTACCATTAAAGCAGCCCAAGCAATATTAACTATGTCCATATAAAACCTCCTTATTATTCTTGGAATAGTTTGATATATAAAGTATATATATATATACTTTATATAAAATATGTATCATATATTCCTAATATAAAATTGAGATAAATATATTATATTTCATTTAATTATTTGTAGTATGAGGAACTCCCTGATACTACCAAGTGTAAAGGGACTAGATTGTGAAAAAAAAAAGAGAGTAATTTTAAAATTTAAGGAATTGTTATCTAAAAATATTTTGTTAAGAACTACTGGTACGATAAACAAATAAAAAAATTACTTGCTTTTATTTAAAATTTGAATTACCCTTAATATAGGGTTGTCTATCCAAAGTAAATTCTAAATTAGAATACAAAAAGCGTAATAGGCTATAGTATAGAGCAGCACATTTTGTATTTGGAGATGATACTTGCGCAGGATAGCCAACCCAAATTACATTTTTTATTAGCGTAAGAAACTTTTATTTAATAGGCGACACCCGGATTTGAACTGGGGATGGAGAATTTGCAGTCCTCTGCCTTACCACTTGGCCATGCCGCCTACAAGTAATGATTGAACTATAAAACTGAAATACAATTTAAAATATTTTGCAATACATATATAAATTATTATATAATAAAATAATGGTTTAATCAAGTTTTTACATCTCATATTTATGGTATTACGAGGAGGACCATGGTTCTTCCACATCGTAAAATATACATATATAATATAGTAGTAATTTGTATTGTATATATTTAATTATAAATAGACAATAAAATAGTAAATAATTTGTCTTATATAATGGTGATTATATAGTAAAATGTTACGTTTATTATCTTATCAGTTATTAAATATCTTTTCCTTTCAAAGAAAAAAAAAAAAAAAAAAAAATACAAACGTTTAATGAATGAATGTTTAGTTAAAGATATCGTAACCGGTGTATAAAGATGAAAATAAATTTAGAACAAAATGAGGATATATATGTACTTCCTGATTTTCGAAAAATACAATTAGAAGCATTTTATCGTTTTATTAATAAGGGAATAGTTGAGGAACTAGAAAATTTTCCAAAAATTGAGGATACAGATCAAGAATTTGAATTTAATTTATTTGGTAATAAATATTACTTATTGGAACCATCAGTAAAAGAAGGAGATTCATTATATGAATCAATTATTACAAATTCTTGCAAATTGTATGTACTGGCTCGATTGACTCAAAGAAAAAATGGAAAAGTAAAAGAACAAACTGTATTTATAGGAAATATTCCTTTAATGAGTTCCCAAGGTACTTTTGTAATAAATGGAATTACTAGAGTTATCATTAATCAAATGTTACGAAGTCCTGGTATTTATTATAAATCGGAAAAAGATCCAGAATCGGGAGAAATTACTACATATACTGCAACTATAATTTCAATTTGGGGAGAAAGATTACAATTAGAACTTGATGCAGATAATAGGATATGGTTTCGTATAGACAAGAAACATAAAGTTTCTATTTTACTTTTATTATTGGCTATGGGTTTAAATGAGGAAAAAATATTAGACACTGTTAATTATCCTGAAGTCATGAGCAATATTATTCAAGAAGCAAAGGATGAAGATAATATTGAATGGAAAGAAAATGCCGTATCAGAACTTTATGAACAAATATTTGGTAAAGCAGATGAAGAAAATGAAGAAGATGAAGAAGATATGGAATCTTATGATATTTTTGAACAGTTAAAAAAAGAATTTTTTGAACCAAAATTTGAACTGGGAAGAATAGGTAGATTTAATATTAATAAAAAACTTAATCTTAATGTACCTAAAGATGAATTTTTTTTATTACCAAAAGATTTGTTAGCTGCTATAGATTATTCAATCAAACTTCGAATTGGTGTGGGTACCTTTGATGATGTGGATCACCTAAAAAATAAACGCATTCGTTCTGTAGCAGATTTCTTACAGAATCGATTTAAATTAGCATTAGAACGTCTGAGAGATTTAGTGCATAGAAGAATAAACAGGTTAACTCGACGTAAGCGTGTACCAACTATTGGAAGTTTAATAACTTCGGATCCATTATTAAGAACTTTTAAAGAATTTTTTGGTTCGTATCCTCTGTCGCAATTCTTAGATCAAACTAATCCATTGACTCAAGTAATTCATAAACGAAGATTCAGTTCTTTGGGCCCTGGAGGATTAACAAAACGAATTGCCAGTATAAAGGCACGAGATATTCATCCTAGTATTTATGGACGTATTTGCCCTATTGAAACCTCCGAAGGGATGAATGCTGGACTCATTTCATCAATGGCTATCTATGCAAGTATTGATCATTGGGGATTTCTACAGAGTACTCTCCACAAAGAATATGATGAAGTATTGTTTGAAGAGCAGAATCAAGATATGACTGATGTTTCAGCAGAAGAACATTTTCGAATAGCTACAGAAGCTTGTTTAGCAGTATCTCCTGAGGAAGATGAAAATAAAGAAATATTTACTGTAGCTCAATTACAGCAAGAATTTTTAACCACTTCATGGGATCGAATAAAATTACGAATTATATCACCTTTACATTATTTTTCTGTTGGAGTTTGTCTTATTCCCTTTTTTGAACACAACGATGCAAATCGTGCTTTAATGGGTTCTAATATGCAACGTCAGGCTGTTCCACTTTTTGAACCAGAAAAGTGCATTGTAGGAACAGGATTGGAAGGTCAAGCAGCCTCAGATTCAGGAAGTGTAATTATAGCTGAACAAGGCGGAAAAGTTGATTATGTTGATGGTAAAGAAATAACTTTATTGGTTAATAGTAGAGGGACAATAAACACAAAATTAATTACGTATCAACGTTCTAATAACAATACTTGTATGCACCAAAAACCTCGGGTTAATTTAGGTGATTACCTAAAGGAAGGACAAATTTTAGCGGATGGGGCAGCTACGGAAGGAGGAGAATTGGCTTTGGGAAAAAATATATTAGTTGCATATATGCCATGGGAAGGATACAATTTTGAAGATGCAGTACTTATAAATGAGTGTTTAATTTATGAAAATGTTTTTACATCCATTCATATTGAAAAATATGAAGTTGAAGCTCGTATAACACTTAATGGTCCCGAAATACTTACTAGAAAAATACCTCATTTGGATGATTATTTCCTTCGTCATTTAGATGAGAATGGCCTTGTATTACCAGGATCTTGGGTAGAAACAGGGGATGTTCTTGTGGGTAAACTAACACCTCGAGATCCGGAAGAATCATTAAAAATTCCGGAGGGAAATTTACTACAAGCTATATTTGGTATTGACATAACTGCTACGAGGGAAACATGTCTGAAAGTACCTACAGGTGGAAAAGGTCAAGTTATTGATGTCAGATCGGTTTATCCGGAAGACGATAATCAGTATAGAAATTTTATCTCTGTATATATTTTGCAGAAGCGAGAAATAAAAGTGGGCGATAAAGTGGCTGGAAGACATGGTAATAAGGGTATTATTTCAAAAATATTACCCAGAGAAGATATGCCTTATTTGCAGGATGGAACACCTATCGAGATGATACTAAGTCCTTTAGGAGTACCTTCACGAATGAATGTAGGACAAATCTTTGAATGTTTGCTTGGCTTAGCAGGAGGTTTTTTAAAAAGACATTACAGAGTAATACCTTTTGATGAGAGATATGAACGAGAAGCTTCTAGAAAGCTAGTATTTTCTGAACTTGATAAGGCTAGTAGGAACACAACTAATCCATGGTTATTTGAACTTGATAATCCTGGCAAAAGCCTCTTATTTGATGGAAGAACAGGAGAAATCTTTCAACAACCTATTACAATAGGAAAGGCTTATATGTTAAAATTGATTCATCAAGTTGATGATAAAATTCATGCACGCTCCAGTGGACCTTACTCACTTGTTACCCAACAACCCCTTAAAGGAAGATCCAGAATGGGAGGACAGCGAGTGGGAGAGATGGAAGTTTGGGCTTTAGAAGGTTACGGCGCTTCTTACATTTTGCAAGAAATGCTTACCATTAAGTCTGATCATATTCAGGCTCGTCAAAAAATAATTAATAACATTGTGGCTGGAGAGCCAATGAATAAACCTGAAACTACTCCAGAATCTTTTCGATTGCTTGCTAGAGAATTACGATGTTTAGCCCTGAATTTAGATCATGCTGTTGTGAAAAAAGATTTAATAATAGATTATAAAGAATTGTGATACTATATAAAATAGAGGAGAAACCTCAATTTTGTGGTTTAACATGAAGGTTTAACATGAAGAATAAACATCAATTTTTTCGCATTGGATTGGCCTCTCCTGAACAGATTCGCGCCTGGGCAGAGAGAATTCTACCTACTGGAGAAATAGTTGGAGAAGTAACTCAACCTGACACTTTTTCTTTTGATGATGATAGACCAGAAAAAGATGGAATATTTTCTGAAAAGATATTTGGACCCATTAAAACTGGAATATGTGCTTGTGGGAAGTACAAAAAGCAGGTTGAAGATGAAGAAGAAGAAGAAGACTTAAATTTTTGTAAAGAATGCGGAGTAGAATTTGTAGAATCTCAAGTTCGAAGATATCGAATGGGATATATTAGATTAGCATGTGCAGTAACTCATGTATGGTATTTAAGAAACATTCCTAGTTATATTGCCACTATTTTATCTAAACCTCTTCAGGAATTGGAAAACCTAGCATATTGCGATGTGTGACTCGATTTAAGGTTCTGATTATACGGATTGAAGTAAGAACTGTAATCCCATCTCATTTTTCAAATAGATGCCTATAGCTCTGACACGTCTCTTGGAAAAAGTGGCATGAAGCCCAGAGTCATTATTAAGCAATTATAATAAATGCTAAGAGAATTTATCTAGGGTTTTTGTAACATGTTTATACTCAATTATACTATGTTATGAGTTGATTAGGCTTCGTTAGGAAAAAATGTTTTTCTTATCCGCCAAATAAGTATAATTAGGTAAAAAAAAATAATATTTTTGATAAGCAAAATATATGGTTATAAAGTATATCCATTGCATATATACTTTAAATGAATAGCATTGTAACCATCGGAGTGGAGCCAAAACCTAAAGGATCAGGTAAGATGAATCAGAATACAAACGAGAAAACACCTTATGAGTTTCGGTTTGATTAATCGGAAGGTATCTTTGTAAAAAGATATATCACTCGTGGGAGATAAGACTACTCATAAATATTAAATAACGAATTTAATGTAATGTCATAAAACATGGATTAGTTTAAACTAAATATAACTTGAGTAAAGAGTAGCTATTATTACTAGCATAACCCAGAATTTCTAAAAAAATAATGAATTTTCAAGGTTGTTTTAAAGCTACTTGAGCCGGATGAAAGAAAACTTTCATGTCCGATTCTGGGGGGGGGGAAATTTTTCTGGATAATAACCTATCCCAATCATTTTTTTGCTGGGCCTGTCACTAACAAACCCACTTTATTTGGATTAAAACCCATTTCATTCAAATATGATGAAGAAGATGAATTTTGGAACGAAATCATTCCTTGCTTTTTTTATTCTTTCTCTTATTCCCCAGAATTTAATGAATTCATGGATAGGGAAATGGCTACTGGGGGGGATGCTATCCAGAAACTATTGGTGAATCTAAAGCTGAAAGATATTAAGGATGCTATACATAGAGAATGGAAATTTTTTGTGGACAAAAAACCAACTGGAGATATTTTAGAGGACCTTCTAATTAAAAGAAGAAAAGATTTTTTGGTTAGACGTTTCAAATTAATTAAATTTTTCATTCAAACAAAAACAAATCCCGAGTGGATGGTTCTATCAATATTACCAGTTCTTCCTCCCGAATTGAGACCTATGATTCGATTAAACGATGGTGAAATAATTAGTTCGGATATAAATGAACTTTATCGAAGAATAATCTTTCGAAATAATGGTCTTATTGATTTTATGGAAAAAAGAACATTTACACCGGAGGGTGTAATAATTTGTCAGAAAAAATTGGTTCAAGAAGCTGTAGATTCACTTTTTGATAATAGCATGTGTAAAGAACCCATGACAGATTTGAATGGAAGACTTTTAAAATCTTTTTCAGATATAATTCAAGGCAAAGAAGGAAGATTTCGTGAAAATTTACTTGGAAAACGAGTTGATTATTCAGCTCGTTCCGTTATTGTGGTAGGTCCTTCCCTTCCATTACATCAATGCGGATTACCCCAAGAGATAGCCATGGAGCTCTTTCAACCTTTTATGATTCGCAATTTGATCGAACGAAATCTTGTTCCTAGCGTGAGGGCTGCTAAATTGATGATCCAGAATAAATTGCCCTTTCTGTGGAAAATACTTCAAGAGGTTATGTATAGGCATCCCATACTACTGAATCGAGCACCTACATTGCACAGATTAGGTATACAAGCATTTGAACCAATTTTGGCGGATGGACGCGCTATCCGTTTACATCCATTGGTTTGTGCAGGGTTCAATGCAGACTTTGATGGAGATCAAATGGCTGTACATCTACCTTTATCTTTGGAAGCTCAAGCAGAAGCTAGTTTACTCATGCTTTCTCAAATCAATCTTTTATCTCCAGCTACAGGGGACCCTATTTGTGTACCAAGTCAGGATATGCTTCTCGGACTTTATCCACTAACAATTGAAGTTAATAGGGGTATTTACGGAAATAGATATAATCTATCCCCTTCTCTTTGTAAAATACCTTATTTTTATAGTTATGACGAAGTACTTAGGGCAAAAGCACAGAAACTAATTAACTTACACAGTTTTTTATGGCTTCGCTGGCCAGTGAGTGATAATTTACGCATATTAAATTCCAAAGATCAGGAAGAACCTATTGAGATTCAGTACGATTCTCTAGGTAATTCTCACCGAATATATGAGCATTTCCAAATCAGAAAAGATAGGGAAGAAAAAAAACTTAGTATATACATTTGTACAACTGCTGGTCGTATCATTTTTGATCAACAAATAGAAGCTGCTTTGCAAGGCTTTTCAAAAATTACTCCTTATTTAGGATAGAATACCTTTGATTTTGAGATACATTTGTTATTGAAAATTTGCTTATAAAATTTTGTAATTGGGAATTTATCTTAACAAAGTTTAAGAATATTCATCAGTAGCGGATCCCACTTACAATGATAAAAAAAGGGGTTTTTTTTACGACGACGGAACTTAGTAGTAATTTGCTTTTCTATAATAAAATGATGGATAAAACTGCTATGAAACGATTTATTAGCAGATTAATAAACCACTTTGGAGTTGTATATACAGCACATATCTTAGACCAATTCAAGACTGTAGGTTTTAAACAAGCTACTTATGAATCTATTTCATTAAGCATTGACGATCTTTTAACAGCACCCTCTAAACAATGGCTTATACAAGATGCAGAACATGAAAATTATTATGAAGAAAAAGAATTTACTTATGGACGTTTGGATACAGTAGAAAAATTACGTCAATTAGTTGAAACATGGTATACTACGAGTGAATTCTTAAAACAAGAAATGACTCCTAGTTTTAGAGTAACTGATCCTCTGAACCCAGTACATATGATGTGTTTTTCGGGGGCTCGAGGAAGTATATCCCAAGTTCACCAATTAGTTGGTATGAGAGGATTAATGTCAAATTCTCAAGGAGAAATTGTTGATTTACCTATTCGAAATAATTTTCGTGAAGGATTGTCTGTAGTAGAATATACAATATCCTGTTATGGTGCTCGCAAAGGAGTTGTAGATACTGCGATAAGAACAGCAGATGCTGGGTACCTTACGCGTAGACTAGTTGAAGTAGTTCAACACATCGTAGTACGTAAAAAAGATTGTGGGACTATTCAAGGTATTTTGGTAAATCCAATTAAAGATGGAGAAATAAAAAATGAAGAAGAAATGGAAAATGAGGAAAAAATAGAGAATGAAGAAGTAGAAACTTTTGTTCAACTAGGACCAGGACTTATTGGTCGTGTTTTAGCAGATAATGTATATGTAGATACAAGATGTATTGCTACACGTAATCAGGATATTGGGGCTGAACTTGTCAATCAATTAATAGCTTTTCAAACACAACCAATATTAATACGATCTCCTTTGACTTGCAAAAGTATATTCTGGATTTGCCAATTATGTTTCGGTTGGAATCCTACCTATGGTTACCTAGTAGAATTAGGAGAAGCTGTAGGCATTATTGCGGGTCAATCTATTGGGGAACCAGGGACTCAACTAACATTAAGAACTTTTCATACTGGTGGAGTATATACTGGTACTATTGCACAGTATATACGAACTCCTTTAACTGGAATTTTAAAATTCGATGTTAATCTGGTTTATCCTACACGCACCAAATTTGGATATCCTGCTTGGGTTTGCGATAATGATTTACCTGTCACTATTCATAATAAAAATGAAAATTTTGATTTGATTATTCCATCGCAAAGTTTGATTTTAGTTCAGAATAGTGAATGCGTAGAATCAAAACAAGTTATTGCAGAAGTTTCTTCTACATTATTTCCAATTAAAGAAAAAATAGAAAAAAATATTTATTCTGAACTAGATGGGGAAATGCACTGTGGTGCAACACTGATTAACAACAGACCCAAGTCCACGTCATCATATTTAGCTAAATATTTAGTTAATAGCATTAATTTATCAGTTAAAAAAAGTTTGATATGGATCTTATCGGGACAATACTACAAATTGAGCGGGATACAATTCTTACTCTACAAGGATGGGGATAATATTAATGCTCAATATCCTTTGGCCAAAAAAATTGAATTACTTGAAGATCAGACAGAATTTGAATCATTTGATTCTTCTTTAGAAGAAGACGAACAAACTTTTGATCATTCAGAGTTTGATCATAACCAAGGCATATTTGAAAATAAAAATTGGGACTATTCCACTGAATTTGTATCTGAGGTACCCAAAGATGAAGTTTTACAAAATAATGAATTTTTGTTCTTTTCAGATGATTCTAAATACATAACCAAAGTTTCGGGAATTATTAAATATGGTACAATAAGAATTGGGCCAACTAGTAAGGAAAACCAAAATGTTGAGGATGAAGAAACGGAAAAAGTTATTAAGGGGTATAAAATAATTGGAAAAGGTAATTTTTTTGTAATTCCGGAAGAAGTACATACCGTACATACAAGTTTATCCTCCATCTCAGTAAAAAACAATGATATTATTCGAGTGGGTGCACGAATAACTTCAAATATTTATAGCCAAGTGAACGGATTGGTCAAGGTACAAAAAATAGCAAAGAAACTAATTGAAATAAGAATTTTGCCTGGAAATATAATTTATCTGGGAAAAAAGAGAAAATTATCTAAACTGAAAGACGTTTTGGTACCACCTGGAAAAAAACTTTTTGAGAGATTCAAATCCAATAGATGGACTTACCTCCAGTGGGTCCAGCCCAATAAGGAAATGATGAGGGTGAAAAGTTACGAGAATAAAGTAAGGCAAATAAAGCAAATGATGCAGATGAAACATAATGTTAAGAATATTATGAAGAAAGGGACAATGAGGGGGGTAAAACAAATGAAGGAAAGAAAAAAAGAAAGACCTTTTGCTTTGGTAAGACCAGCAATAGAATATGCAGTAACTAGTGGATCAATTTTATCAACAAAATTATTTCATCAAGAGTTACTAAGAGAACAAAAAGTTGGAACTGTTAAATATATTCTTTATGAAGATGGTGAGGAAGTTCGAACCACTGGTAACAAAAATATTCAATTAGTTAAAACTCATTTAATATTGGATTGGGAAAAAGAGGAATTTTTCCAAAAAGAAGTTTATATTTCTCTCATTGGAATAAGAATTAGTAACACCTTCAAATATTTTCTTCAATTTATTTTGAATAAGTCTCCCTTAGATGATGGAAGTTATGAGGATACAGCAGATTTAAAATATCTTTTTAGTAACAAAGTTAATTACACCAACCTATTTACAAATAATGAAAATTATTTATTTAGTCAACACAAAGGTACTATTCATTCTTTATATGAAAATCAAGAAGATACATCTCTTCTTATTTTGTCCGCCAATGATTTAAATTATGATTTAAATCATGATTTAAATCATTGCTCTTCATTAAATGGTACGAAATATTCTAATATATATTATGATTTGTTAGAAGAAAATAAGGAAATTCTTTATTTAGAGACCGATGTTTCTTCAAAAAATTATGATAATTCTACAAAGTTTTTAAAATCTTCGAATAAGAGTAGGAGTAATAAAGGTAAAAAATCTAAATTGGTGAAAAAACTTACTGCAAATTTTGCTTTATCAGCCCAAGAAAATTTTCAGGAGAATCTTATACAAATAACTCTGTCGAATAAATTAGGTCTTTTGGGGAGTTTGCTTAGTATCACTAAAAATTCGTCTTTTTCTCATTGGATAACTCTCAATGGAACTTTATCAAATGAATATTACTCTATTGATAATTCAAAGAAAACTTCTCAACTACCTCATTGGTATTTCTTGGATGAAAAGAATAAAATGTATCATTTTATTCTATGCAAAAATATTATTCATAATTTACTAAATCGTTGTTTTCTATCTTCATTTTACCCGTGTAAAAATCCATTTTCGTTAGTTAATCTTGGACAATTGATTAGTAAGGGGTTCTTACTAATAGATGAACAATTTTCTCAATCTCGTCAAATTGTAGCCATTCATACGGAATATTTAGTACTTAGATTAACTAAGTCTTATTTGGTAAGTGAAGGAGGTATTATTCATACTAATTGCGGAGAACCTATTCCGGGAGGAACTACATTATTAACTTTATTTCATGAAAAATTGAAATATGGGGATATTACTCAGGATCTTATTAAGATTGAACGATTGTTAGAATCTCGTCTAGTTACTCCAGTATCTATAGATTTCAAAAATAGTTATAGAGACTGGAGAAAAGATATAACATGGATTTTTGGGAATTCCTGGGGTTTCTCGCTTAGTGCTAGGATAAGTCTGGAGCAGAGTCAAATAAATCTGGTTAATCAAATTCAAAAAATTTATCGATCCCATGGAGTACAAATATCTGATAAGTATATAGAAATTATTGTGCGACAGATGACATCAAAAATAATTACTTTAGAAGATGGAACGGCTAGTGTTTTTTCACCCGGAGAATTAATTGAACTTTCACGAGCACAAAGAGTAAATTCTGCTTCGGAGAAAAAAATATATTATAGACCAATATTATTAGGAATAACAAAAGCATCTCTTAATACTAAGAGTTTTATTTCAGAAGCAAGTTTCAGAGAGACTACCCGAGTATTAGCTGGGGCTGCTATCCGAGGTCGAATCGATTGGTTGAGAGGTTTAAAAGAAAATGTAATCATTGGTGGAATGATTCCCGCGGGTACTGGATGTGAAGAAATAAATTTGCAAGTAACTTTTGAGAAAAGGAAAGAAGAAATGAATTTGAAAACTTTACAAACGAAGAATAACAAATTTTTTATTAACAAAATTAAAAATCTTTTCTTACACGAAGAAAGGAAATTTTCTTTTTTTCCTACTGAAGAAACTATTGGTGGGGAAACTCTTAATAAAGAAACTGTTGATGATGAATTTAGTGATGATGAAACTAGTGATGATGAATTTAGTGATGATGATGAATTTAGTGATGACGATGAATTTAGTGATGATGATGAATTTAGTGATGATGATGAATTTAGTGATGACGATGAATTTATTGATGACGATGAATTTAGTGATGATGAATTTATTGATGACGATGAATTTAGTGATGACGATGAATTTAGTGATGATGAAACTAGTGATGATGAAACTAGTGATGATGAAACAACCGTAGAAACTATTTGTGAAGCAACCGGAGAAACTACTGGTGAAGCAACCGAAGAAACTGTTGATGAAGCAATTGAAGAAACTTTTCCTGAAGTAACTGACAAAGCTATTCATGAAGTGTTGGGAAAATCAGTATCCTATTCTGATACTGATAAAGAAGAAGTGTATCTATACGAAGAAGACGAAGAAGAATCAAACAAAACTATATAGGTTTATACTACTATTTATGGCAGAACAACCTTAATATTCTTATGAATTAATTTTATTAATAAATTTAGTTTATACGAGTATATTATCATATAGTCCATGGAATTCTTTTATGAGAGGGGAAATGGAACCAAAATATTGGAATATTAATTTGGAAGAAATGATGGAAGCTGGAGTTCATTTTGGTCATCAAGCTCGAAAATGGAATCCTAAGATGGCACCTTATATTTTTGCAGAACGTAAAGGTATTCATATTATAAATCTTACTCGAACTGCTCGTTTTTCATCAGAAGCTTGTGATTCAGTAGCTAATGCAGCGAGTGAAGGAAAACAATTTTCAATGGTTGGTACAAAGTATCAAGCAGCTGATTTAACAGCATCGGCTGCTATTAAAGCCCGATGCCACTATGTAAATGAAAAATGGCTTGGAGGTATGTTAACCAATTGGTCTACTATGGAGAAACGCCTTCAAAAACTTAGAGATTTGGAGAACAAAGAAAAGACAGGAGGATTCAATAGACTTCCAGAAAAAGAAGCAGCTATTTCGAAAGGACAATTATTTAAACTTAAAAAGTATTTAAGTGGAATTGAATATATGGCAAGTTTACCCGATGTTGTAACAATTGTTGATCAACGAGAAGAATCTATTGCTATTAAAGAATGTACAACTTTAAATATTCCAACTATTTGCTTAGTAGATACAGATTGTGATCCGGATCTTGCGGATATTCCAATTCCAGCTAATGATGATGCTAGAGCCTCAATTCGATGGATTTCAGACAAATTGGCGTCAGCTATTTGTGAAGGTCGTAAAAGTTATATGAAAGATTAATTATTTAATCACAAAATTTTATAAAATTTTGTATAGTAAGGCATTAGTTCCAAACTTAGAGTTTTTATAAAAATACTATATTTTTTCTAATAATAAAATTTTATTGAAATATATAGAATATATCTTTTCTTATAGAAAGAGATATATTCTATATATATATATATAGTGATCAGGAATTTCTCAAGAAGTGAAATATTTGGAAAAATTTTATTTTTTAATTTATAGTTAATCCTCAGAAGGAGCAACATGCATATTGCACTATCTCTCATATCATTCCAGGATTTGTATGCAATATCTAGTGTAGAAGTAGGTCAACACTTTTATTGGCAAGTAGGTAATTTACAAGTTCATGGACAAGTACTTATAACCTCTTGGGTAGTAATTGCTATTTTATTAGGTTCAGCTACTTTAGCTGCTCGGAATCCACAAACTATTCCATCTGGTAGTCAAAATTTTGTTGAATATGTTCCAGAATTTATTCGAGACTTGACTAGAACTCAAATAGGAGAAGAAGAATATCGTCCTTGGGTTCCTTTCATTGGAACCATGTTTCTATTCATTTTTGTTTCTAACTGGTCAGGCGCTCTTCTTCCTTGGAAAATCCTCGAATTACCTAATGGAGAATCAGCTGCACCCACAAATGATATAAATACTACTGTTGCTTTAGCCTTACTTACATCAGTAGCATATTTCTATGCGGGTCTTCAAAAAAAAGGTCTAAGTTATTTTGGTAAGTATATTCAACCAACCCCAATACTTTTACCAATCAATATCTTAGAAGATTTTACTAAACCTTTATCACTTAGTTTTCGACTCTTCGGAAATATATTAGCTGACGAATTGGTAGTTGCTGTTCTTGTTTCTCTAGTACCCCTAGTAGTTCCTATACCTATGATGTTTCTAGGATTATTTACAAGTGCTATTCAAGCCTTGATTTTTGCAACTTTAGCCGCAGCTTATATAGGAGAATCCATAGAAGGTCATCATCAATTATCTAATAATCTTTTTTACTAAACGAATGGGTAAATAATTATTTCTTAGGAAGAATAAAAGTAGGAGTAAAATAAAAAGAAGAGGATTACTCGCATCATTAATATAAAATGTGAGTAATCCTTATGTGGAAAAAAAAAAAAGGAACTTTTTTAGGAAAGTAATCCCAAAATGCATAAATTATTGCTATGTGGTAAAATTATGAAATTTAACTTAAAAAAAAAATTTTGTATTTTATAATAAAAACTAATTCCTAATATAAAAATTAAAAGTTTAACATAAATTTATTCTATCGAGTATACTATTAAAAGTAACCATACAAACTTTTATTAAACTTTCAATTTTATAAAATTTAATAAAATAAGAGGGTTGTATGGGAATAATTAAATAATTTAATAAAATTTAGTTAAATTCGAGTTAGTCTATTAAAATTTATATGGAAATAAAAGGAGATATTTTTTGGTTTTAGATGATGGAAATGAAGAAATAAGAGTTACTATACATATTATGCAATGTAGTTTCGCTTATAAAACTCTCCTCATTGAAAAGTTATGAAAATTTAGTTGCCATTTATTTGGTTAAATTCAGTTTTTTTGCTTTTACCAGTCAATCCTTAAATAATTTATTATTAACAAATAAACGTATATCTAATTAATTTAGGTAAAAATAATAAATAATATTTTTTATATCTTAAATAGTGGTACTACCACCTTAATAAGAAACATCTTGGTTTACTAACTAACCAAAATTGAATAAGAATTTTATGATTCAAAATAAAATTCTTAGTTAGCAATGAAGAATAGGTTCTTATTAATAATACTTTTTTTTTCAACCTTAGTCGGAGGAATTTACCATGAACCCCTTGATTTCTGCTGCTTCTGTTATTGCTGCTGGATTAGCTGTGGGTCTTGCCTCCATTGGACCAGGTATTGGTCAAGGCACTGCTGCGGGTCAAGCCGTAGAAGGTATTGCGAGACAACCAGAAGCTGAAGGTAAAATTCGAGGTACCTTATTACTAAGCTTAGCCTTTATGGAAGCTTTAACCATCTATGGTTTAGTTGTAGCTTTAGCACTTCCATTTGCAAATCCTTTCATTTAGTTTTGGAAAAAAAAAAATTCCTCTTTTTTTGTTATTGATGATTAATCCTCTCCTCCAATCATTTATTTGTTCGGTCAAATTCTTTGAGGAGGGGCTAGCACAAGTAAGTAAAAAAAAATATTACTCTTTTTTATTACTATTCCTTCTTTTTTTATAAAAGTTTTAATTACTTTTAGGTGGAACAAACAAAGTATTATACAACCTATTTGTAAAATGGATGGAACTCAAACAAAAATCCTTAGATTTTTTTCATATAAGACTATGATCTTCAATAAGATCATCAATTAGTGGATAGGACTTTATAAATTTAAACTTGAATAATAACCTGTAATGGGAGAAAAGTATGAAAAATGTAATTGATTTCGTTATTATTCCGGGTTATTGGCCCCCTGCTGGGGGGTTTGGCTTGAATGTCAACCTTCTAGAAACAAATATAATTAATTCAGGTGTGGTACTCGGTCTATTAGTCTACTCTGGAAAGGGAGTGTGTGCGGGTCGAATATCTAAATGAAATAGCTGGAATCACTCAGCTGCACTTCGATGGGAAGGAAGTGCATAACCCTAACGAATTACCCCTGGGTCTATGGAGGGACTATAGCATTTCGTAACATTAGTAAATAACCTTTTTTTTTTACTAACCAACTAGGGAATTCCGTGAAAATGGTTAAAGCTGAACCGCTTGAAGTCTAGGTACAACTGGGGTATTCTTTCCCCACCATGTTTATTTATATGGAATGTATTACAAAAAGACATGGTTGGAGGTTAATTTGGTATATAACACTCATATCAAAATAATTCTTAATTTTATTCTTCATATTGAATGAATTATCATAATCTCCTGCGAATAACTAAATGAAATTTTTGGTACTGGATTGGCAACCCAAAAACATTGATGATTATTTATTAAGGGAAGAACCCCTTACTGACGATTCGACCAAAAGAGCCCTTTATAAAAAAAATTATAAGTTTCAAAAAATTCATGATAATTTAACGTGACAAATTTTGAGTAGAAAGGGCAGGCTCAGTCTTAGAAAATGGATCTTATATATCATATTATTCATTATTTAATTTTTGAGCAGGAAAGCCGTATGAATCGAAAAATTCATGTTCGGTTTGGGAAGAGATTGTTAATCTACAAAATTTATAGATATATAATCCACTTTCATTAAGTAATTTATTGAATAATCGTAAACAAACCATCTTGAGTACCATACGCGATGCGGAGGAACGGTATGAAGAAGCTACTGATAAGCTTAAACAAGCTCGAACTCGCTTGCAGCAAGCAAAAATAAAAGCAGACGAGATTCGCATAAATGGTCTCTCTCGGATGGAAGGAGAAAAGCAAGATTTGGTAGATTCTGCTGACGGAAATTCAAAAAGATTGGAAGACTCTAAAAATGCTACTATTCGCTTTGAGGAACAAAGAGCAATTGAGCAAGTTCGCCAACAAGTTTCTCGCCTTGCATTAGAAAGAGCTTTAGAAGTTTTAAACATTCGTTTAAATAGCGAATTACAATCACGCATGATTGATTATCATATTGACTTATTGGTGGGGGCCGCAGAAAACACAACCGATTAGTTTTTTTTTTCATAGGTTTCATTTTACAAAATTCATCAACGAACGCTAATGGTAAACATTCGACCCGAGGAAATTAGCAGTGTTATTTTCCGACAAATCGAGCAATATAATCAAGAAGTAAGGGTTTTTAATATTGGTACTGTACTCCAAGTAGGAGATGGCATTGCCCGTATTTATGGTCTTAACGAAGTAATGGCAGGGGAATTAGTAGAATTTGAAGATGGTACAGTAGGAATTGCTTTGAATCTAGAATCAAACAATGTCGGAGCTGTATTAATGGGTGATGGATTGACTATACAGGAAGGCAGTTCCGTAAAAGCAACAGGTAAAATTGCTCAAATACCCGTAAGTAACGCTTATTTAGGTCGTGTTGTAAATGCTTTAGCTCAACCTATTGATGGTAAAGGTCAAATCTCAGCTTCTGAATCTAGACTAATTGAATCTCCTGCTCCAGGTATTATTTCAAGACGTTCCGTATATGAACCTATGCAAACAGGTCTTATTGCTATTGACTCCATGATTCCCATTGGACGCGGTCAGCGGGAATTAATTATTGGTGACAGACAGACTGGTAAAACAGCAGTAGCTACAGATACTATTTTGAATCAAAAAGGTCAAAACGTCATATGTGTATATGTAGCTATCGGTCAGAAAGCATCTTCCGTAGCTCAGGTAGTAAATATTTTTGAAGAACAAGGTGCTATGGAATATACCATTGTAGTAGCAGAAACTGCAAATTCTCCCGCAACATTGCAGTATCTGGCTCCTTACACAGGAGCAGCTTTAGCAGAATACTCTATGTATCGTCAACAACATACTTTAATTATTTACGATGACCTTTCTAAGCAAGCACAAGCTTATCGACAAATGTCTCTCTTACTAAGAAGACCACCTGGTCGAGAAGCTTATCCAGGAGATGTGTTCTATTTGCATTCCCGTCTTTTGGAAAGAGCAGCTAAATTAAGTTCTCATTTGGGTGAGGGAAGCATGACTGCTTTGCCTGTAGTTGAAACCCAAGCCGGAGATGTTTCGGCTTATATTCCTACAAATGTTATTTCTATTACTGACGGACAAATATTTTTATCAGCTGATTTATTCAATGCCGGAATTAGACCTGCAATTAATGTAGGTATTTCTGTTTCCAGAGTAGGATCTGCGGCTCAGATTAAAGCCATGAAACAAGTGGCCGGAAAATTAAAATTGGAACTAGCTCAATTTGCAGAATTAGAAGCCTTTGCACAATTTGCTTCTGATCTTGATAAAGCTACTCAGAATCAATTAGCAAGGGGTCAACGATTACGTGAGTTGCTTAAACAATCTCAATCGGCTCCTTTGACTGTGGAAGAACAAGTAGCTACTATTTATACCGGAGTTAATGGATATTCAGATATACTAGAAATTGGACAAGTTAAAAAATTTCTTGTTCAATTCCGTGAGTATTTAATAACTAATAAACCTAAGTTTGCAGAAATTATTCGTTCTACTAAAGTATTTACGGAACAAGCAGAAATTATTTTGAAGGAAGCCATTGAAGAACATACTGAACTTTTTTTGCTTCAAGAACAAAAATAAATATATGATTATGTGGTAATGCAGGAAGAACCACAAAAAAGGTTTAAATAACTTTTTTATGGCTCTTCCACATATAATTTTTGAGGAGGAAGATTAAAAACACCTCAATTTTTTTTTCTTAAGTATAAAATATTTTAAGTTTTTTTAAGATATAACACGTCCAATAGGATTTGAACCTATACCAGAAGTTTAGAAGACTTCTGTCCTATCCATTAGACGATGGACGCATTTTATTTTTCAAAAAAAAAAAAATAAAAAAAAAAAAAAACTATCATTAATTAACTCTCTATCCTATGTAATAAATAAAAGCTCATCTCTATGTCTATTAGAGTTAATCAGTGTAATTAACTGGAAGTATCCACAGCAATCAAATCAAAGTATTTAAGCAATTATATTGTATTATGTGTAACTACCTCTAAATAAATTAAACTTCGATTTCAAGATAATGCTACTCTTATCTTGCTGAAGAGAGAGAGATATATATATATTATTAACTCTCTGACTGAGTAAATCTTTCAGTATATTATATGGAAAGGGTTACAAATAATTTTTTGTTTTCATTTTTTTTATCCCCTAACCCTTTCAGATTAACAAAGTTTATTTTAATTTGAATAATAAGTAAGTGAATTAGTTTCTACACTGGGATGTACCAAAATAAAGAACTTAGTTAAAACGTTATTAAAAACTTTTAATAATTTTTCATTTTCTATTCTTTGCTACCTCTTAAATAGAATATTTGCGTGAAAAAACTGGAGTGAGAAAGGCGAAGGGGGGGGGAGGGAAAGTGATCGTGGTGAATTCAAATTCATGGTTCATTCTCATCTCATTCTGAATCATAGGAGGATTAGTATTTCATTTCTTCTCTCTTCTTTATTTCTTAAATAATTAATCCTACGCAAAGGGTAGAAGTGTGATAGCCTTCCTTTTTTTACCTTTTTTCCTTTTTTTCCTCCAGCTCTTATTCCTCCTTCTCCCCCCAATACTCTCGTGTGTTCCACACAATATTTACAATAAAGCGATATATATATATATATATCGCTTTATTACTTTGTGGATAATGACGCTACCACAGATACATTAATTATATACTCTATTTTTTAATAACCAATCCACCATAAAATTTATAATAAAATCTATTCCTATTAAATTACTTACTTAAATTAAATAGTTTTTTTATCACCTTACTATTTTTATTTTGGAAGTGTTGCATTCCTAAAAAGTTATTATACCTAGTCAATAACTTCTTTGATTCTTTGCTAAAATTTTTTAACTACTCAGACTATTATTTAACCTTCTTTCTACATTAAGACTATACGAGACGCTTTGTGCTTCAGCTTTTTTTCTCAGGCAGGAATAAGTTATTCTAGTCACGTCGCAACAAAAAGGACTAGGAATTACAAATACTACGAATACTATGTTCTTAATGAAAGAAATGACAATGTATCTGTGGAAGGAAATATTGCATTAGAAATAAAAAATGTTTTCAATTTATTTTTTTAAGAATATATGTATAAATATACTTTTACTTTTTAGGAATACAATAATTTTTTTTTTAATAAAGCGGATAGCGGGAATCGAACCCGCATCATTAGCTTGGAAGGCTAAGGGTTATAGTCGACAACAGATTCCAATCAATTAATTGTAATTGCCTCTAATTCAGAACCGAACATGAAAATTTATTTTCATTCGGCTCCTCTACGGATTTCACAGGACATTAAGAATTCTCTCATAAACAATTTTTGAGGCTGGGTACCCCAAAAAAAAAAAATTAATATATTTTTTTATTTTTAATATTATTAAAAGAGAAAAGTTGTATCCGTAACATCTACGTTGGTTTATTATCCATACCTAATGAATACTTTTTACTTTTTAGATGATCCTCCTAGAAAGATAGATTAATTTTTTGTGAATAATCAATTAAATGATAATTGATTAAATAAAAATCTTTCTAGTTACTTCGTTCCGTACTTCTATTAGCTCCAATCCTCGGGGAAATATTTCCCACCGAGCCTGAAATGTAAATGCTTATAATTCTAGTAAACTAAAATTATTATTTCATAGCTATTCAGCTGTAACTTATTCAATAAAGAAATTGTAAAAAAAGTCAAAGATTTAGTTACGATGAAAAAAATATTTTTGATTTCTACCCATGGATTATCGACAGATTAATCTTATGAGACTAACATAGCTTAAATTTTATTTTGCTTTGCTACTCCCCAATCCAAAAAGATTTGCTACTTTCTAATCCAAAAAAATTAACTCTGGATTTTTCTTTATTTTTTCAGGGGAATAATGCTGTTCCTATGGCACTCACGGGAAAGGGTTTTAACCTCTATAGAAACAAGGTTGTCAACTGAGATGTTGATCGGTATGAAAAAAGGACCCTTCAACTATTCAAGTTGTTGGAACGAATCGCACTTTTACCACTAAACTATATCCGCTACAATTTTATAGTAGTATAAAATTTTATTGTTTGTCCAATCAAAAATGAAAAGGAAAATAAATTATTATTAATTGGATTGAAAAAAGTATTACTATGTTTTTGGACCTCCATCCCCGGAGAATCATTAAAAAACGTTATTTTACTTCCGGAGATGGTGTATTTAAATTACAAATTGCCTTTGCGAGCTGCTGATAAAGCAATTACCAATGGACCCGATATAACTATTAGAACCAAAACAGTAAGCTGTGCAATAACTTCTAAATTCATTCTGGTTTAACCCCTCCATTCATTTTCAATTTGGTTTTGCAATATCAATAATAAAATAATGATTTTTTATTTTTACCCATTCAACTAAATAAAACATTTTTTAATAATATACAATTATTTTAAATTATGAATTGTCCAATCTTAATTAAAATTAATTGCAACTTCAAATGAAACGAATATACAGTAGCTATGAAGAGCTTGAATTGGTACAATAACAAGAAGTACATCCTTTTTTTATTGAAAAAATTCAATGATTAAGCCATGGTTGTGGATTAAAATGAACCATTTTAGTGATTTATTTATAAATAATTAGGAGGAGAATGAAGATATGACATCAATTTCAGACAGTCAAATTATTTTAGCCCTCATAAGTGCTTTTATAACAAGTATTTTAGCTATAAGATTGGGTAACGAATTGTATCGATAATTAAAATTTTGCTTTAGAATCTATTTATAAGAAAGCCTGGCCAGTATTTGGCTAGGCTAAATAAAATAAGGAACTAATTTTATTAAAGTGAAGAAAACAAGTGTCTCCCTTTCTTCTAAAGTTCCTATTAAATTTAACCACTATAATATGATTCTAATTTAATAAAGTCTTCATATTCTTGAAAATATAGACTTTTACTTTACTTTTGTGTTAAAGTAAAAATACTTACCAGTTTGGAGAGATGGCCGAGTGGACTAAAGCGGCGGATTGCTAATCCGTTGTACAATTAAATGTACCGAGGGTTCGAATCCCTCTCTCTCCGATTTCATTCAAAAGTTGAAAATTCATTACATAATTGATTGTATATAATTGTTGTAACTTCTTCCTCAGGAAAATAAAATTATTTATTCTTTACGTCCTGGATTACGTCCGGGATCATTTGATAGAAATCCAAAGACGAAGAGGGAAACAAAAAGGATAACCACTGTATAAACGAACAATTTAAGAGTAAGCATGGTAATATCTCCTTATTACTATAAATAGAGTAGAATAAACTATCAATCTTTATACTATATTTTTTATACTTTATAAAATAGGTAGGATAGAAAAAAAATAGTCAAAATTAAAACCAAATTCTGAATAAATTTGGATAAAATCTCAAATATACTAATATATTATATAAATAAATTAATACTAAATTAAGTATAAATACTAAAATTAATATAAGAAAAATTATCTGGTAAAAATAACTATATTATTGTATAATCAATTAATTATACAATATAATTCGACACTATAATAATTAAATATTTTTTTTACTCACTATGCATATGTACCACCTCTGCCCTACTAAGCAGATGGAAAAGGTGGTACAAAAACGAGATCTAATTTAAACTTTGAATTTTTATCTATTCACTGTAAATTCTCAATAAAAAGAATTTTAAATGGAACAAATCGTAAAGAATAAACTTTTTTAACCTTCAAAAAAAAAAAAAAAAAAATATTTAGGTATTATCGAAAACTCACAGAAGCTTGCCAAACGAAGGCTAGGAGGAAAAAGAACAAAGGTATTATTGGCATTACATTCACGATTGGATCAGAAACAGCATAAGCTTCGGGTAATTTAGCAAAAAATATTAAATGAAAGACATTTTCTAGGTAGAATTTAAGCATAGTTGGTTTTTTCTCCGGAAATAATAAAATTTATTATGAGGTAATACGGAACCTCATGAATTTATTGTTGATGGAAGTACATCTCATTACGAGTTCTTTTCTTTATTTAAGTTTGAAAAAGTTACACATTATACAATGATATAGTCCCCTCCACATAATAAATAGAATAAGGAATTAGTTATTCTTGTATCCATTCTACAAAATGAAAAAATTAAAAAAAAATATTATTTTATTTTTATTAATCTATTCTACTCTTTCATTCTTGTAATAGATTTATTCAAAATTACTCAATAATTTTTTTTTTTTAAGAATGGAATGGTTTAATATGCAAATAATTTTTGGTATCAATGACATAGATAATAATATGAATAAATTATATGGATTGACAACAACCTTGGTATTGGGATTCAATAATAATTATATATATATATATAATGGGGCGTAGCCAAGTGGTAAGGCAGCTGGTTTTGGTCCTGTTACTCGGAGGTTCGAATCCTTCCGTCCCAGGCTTTTATTCAGCGTAAGAATTGTAAAAGAACAAAATTATAAAATTATTATATTATTCCACCAATCATAGTAATGTATTCTTCAATTTTTTATGATCATGAAACAAATATGCATGTATGGCAAGGAAAATATGTTTGGGGTAAGCTAGAAAAAAAAAACTTTTTTATGAAATTAGTCTATTGGATGTATGCTGGCCCCGCTCATATTGGAACTCTTCGAGTAGCCAGTTCTTTTAAGAATGTACATGCTATTATGCACGCTCCTTTGGGGGATGACTACTTTAATGTAATGCGTTCCATGCTAGAAAGAGAAAGGGATTTTACACCTGTAACTGCTAGCATAGTGGATCGTCACATATTAACGCGTGGATCCCAATATAAAGTTGTTGATAATATTACTCGAAAGGACAAGGAAGAACGTCCTAATTTAATTATATTAACACCTACATGTACTTCTAGTATTTTGCAAGAAGATTTACAAAACTTTGTAGATAGAGCATCTATTATTTCCGATTCCGACGTAATTCTTGCAGATGTTAATCATTATCGCGTCAATGAACTTCAGGCAGCAGATAAAACTTTAGAACAAGTGGTTAGATATTATTTAGGTAAAGCTCGTATACGAAGAACATTGGATCAATCTCTCACAGATGTACCTTCTGCAAATATTATTGGTATTTCCACTCTGGGTTTTCACAATCAACATGATTTTCGTGAATTGAAACGTTTATTACAAAATTTGGGTATCAAAATTAATCAAGTAATTCCTGAAGGAAGTTTTGTAGAAGATCTTAAAAATTTACCAAAAGCTTGGTTTAATTTTGTTCCTTACCGCGAAATAGGCTTAATGACAGCAGTATATTTAGAAAAAGAATTTGGAATACCTTACGTATCCATAACTCCTATGGGAGTGGTAGATACAGCTAAGTGTATCCGGCAAATGCAGAAACATATTAATAAATTGGCTATTGTAGCATTAGAAAAAACAGTTAATTATGAGCCTTATGTTTATCAACAAACTAAATTTGTTTCTCAAGCTATTTGGTTCTCAAAATCAATTGATTGTCAAAATTTGAAAAAAAAGAAAACAGTTATTTTTGGTGATGCAACTCATGCCGCTTCAATAACTAAAATACTTAATCGAGAAATGGGAATTCGTGTAAGTTGTGCGGGTACTTATTGTAAACATGATAAAGAATGGTTTAATGAACAAGTTCATAATTTTTGCGATGAAGTACTCATTACGGATGATCATGCTGAAGTAGCAAAAAAGGTTGCTTGTATAGAACCATCTGCTTTATTTGGTACTCAGATGGAACGTCATATTGGTAAACGCTTAAAAATTCCCTGTGGAGTTATTTCTGCACCAGTTCATATTCAAAATTTTCCATTAGGATATAGACCTTTTTCAGGTTATGAAGGTACTAATCAAATAGCTGATTCAGTTTATAATTCATTCATTCCGGGCATGGAAGATCATTTTATAGATCTATTTGGTGGTCATGATACCAAAGAAGAAGTTATTATAAAATCATTATGTACAGAAAAAAGTGTGGTTTGGGATTCTGAAAGTCAATTAGAATTGAGGAAAATCCCGAGCTTTATGAGAAGCAAAATTAAAAGAAATATTGAAAAATTTGCGATGCGTAATAGCTTTACAAAGATTAATATAAAAATAATGTATGCTGCTCTTAATGTTTATAATAAATTTTATTAAGTCTTTGAAACAAACATAAATTAAACCTAATAAATAATTGACTATTCCAATTATTGGTATAACAACCAAAATTACTAAAATTATTCTGACTATTCCACAAAATATTTCAGTCTTTATTTGGAGGTTTTACAATATGATGAAAATAAATAATATAATTTATTTATTAAATTACGTCATATTATTCAAATTTTTTTCATTGTATACTCACTTATACATTTATAAAAAATTTATAATTTATGGTGGAACTTCATTTGAACAATATGGTAGAAAGCAACGTGCAATTTGAATATCATGATTGATTTCGCGAATTAAAACATCCACCGTTTTTTCTTAAGACGAGAATGTTCCTATCTAAACATTGATTTTTAATTTTATAAAATTATTCCAAAAAGATACTGGAATAATAAAATAATAAAATAGGATCCTTTTCATAACTTGTAATTTGGTAGGATGATCCATAATTAACGTGAATAAAAAAGTTATTAAAGTTTGTTAATCTACACCTTTATCCTATCCTCCGAAGATTAATTTTTATAAATTATCTTTTTTTTTTATAAAAAAATATCATTCTTGATATGATAACGGAGTCCTTAAAGGAATGCATTAAATTAATAATTGTTATGATTAATTTAAGTGGATGAAAAAAAAAATTGAAGTTGCTTCAATTTTTTCATCCTAGACCTTAAACTATCATAGTAGAACTTAACCTAATGATTAAAAATAATTGAAAAATCAGTTTAAAAACAAGAAAATACTATATGTTTGAATTACTAGACGAGGGAAGAAGTGTTATGAAGAATCTCTATTTAGTATTAATACACATAGGTGGAATATAACTAAATAAGTGAGAAAATACACTAAATTGTCAAAAAACATACCTGAGTTACGGGGATAATTCCCAAGCTAATCTTATAATTATAACTTGAGCCATATGAAGATAATTTTTCATATATGGTTTTGCATGGGGGAAAACTCCTACTATACCTATCCCAATAGGCTACTTACCGAATCGTTGCAATTGACATTCGATCTCGAGGGTAGGGATCAGGAGGAAATTGGTTCTTATGATCCACTAAAAGATCAAACCCAGTTAAAAGTGTCTATCCCTTTTTTTATTTTATTGAAGGAGGAGCGCAACCTACAGAAATATTTTTTAAAAGCCGAGATATTTGTATAACTAAGAGCTAAATCCTAGTATAAAGTATGAGTCCAGTGTTTGGTCCTATTCAATTATTCTTTTACTATCCATTTTTCTCTATCTTATTCTATGTTTATTTAACAGTTTATCCTCGAATTTCAAATGTTATTAATATAACCAATATAACCAACTTTTTATTTATTTTAATAAGATGGATGAAAAATCGGTATCAATAGGTAAATACATAAGATAATAAGTTCTTGCTTATTGTCCTATTGATTTACACGTAAAGTAGCGCAAGACCCAAATACTTCTTTTATTATTATAAAAAAAAAATTATGAGATAAGTATTACTTTGATAAGTGATTATTCGTTAAACATTAATTAAATTGACAATAACAATTTATGCAAATATAATATTTTTGTAACATCCCTTTTAATTAACCCACCTCCAACCATCATAACTTATGTGTTTAATCTGGATTCATCACGAAAGTAATAGTAACAGAATTTGGGGTGGTAATGAATATGCATAAAATGAATTTGCTCATTCTTAATTATTGAAAAGACTTGTTTCAATTCATACATCCAATTCTTGTATATAAAAAAATAAAAATATATTTATTTTTTTCCAATATGTTCTTAATTTCATTCTTAGAAATGAAATGGGTTGCTAACTCAATGGTAGAGTACTCGGCTTTTAAGTGCGACTAGGGAGTTTTACATATTTAGATGAAATAAGAATATCATCCAAACCATTGGCAAGGTTTGTTAAACTGCGACTAATCCTGAAGGGAAACTTAGCGGAAAAAATAGCATGTCGTTTATATTTCAAATTCTTTATTAGGCTTCAATTAATAATATCCTTTCTCATCAGGGAATGAGAAAAAGTACTTAAAAAAGGTACTTTATTAAATATTGATTTATTAACTAAAAAAAAGGAGTTAATGGATAAAGCTATATGGCTTGAATCATGGGTAAAACCAGAAGAACGAGCTTCTATTAAAAGAAAATTATTCTAAGAATTTCCTACTAATTGAAAGTTAAAGGTAAATTAGTAGCCAATATGGGAAAGGTTGGTCTCCACTAAAGGGATTTCCTTACCACAGAAAGTGAATCCTGAATACTCAGATAAAAATATATGAAAAAAGTGACCAGTATGCTGACCAAATAGAGTAATTTATAAGTCAGGAGAGCAATCGGTTAGAAAAAACTCGTTTTTTCTTTAAAAATAAAAAAGTATTTTGACAAATAATCAAATGGAATTTGGACATAGATTATTTGGGAAAAATCTCCATTTCCAAATAAATAACAAATTCTTTGGTCTTTGCACAGATTGCACTATGTATTATTTTCTACCCTTAGATATTACTTTAGTGAGAACCATAGCTTGGGTTTTAGCCAGAATCAATAAGCTACGAATGAATCGAACAAATATTTTATGGCAAAAACGCTTTTTGTATTTACTTCTTTTCCAAGAGGATATTCACGCAATTGCTTGCAATCGTGTTTCAAAAAAAAAAGTTGGGTCAAAAAAAAAAATTGACGACTCAAGTATAAACAATCATTTTAGTTTCATAACTAGAAAACGTATAATCAATAAGATACGTCAACAAAATCTTTTAGAAACTTTAGCGTTATGGATAAATAAATATTTAAGTGGGGGAGTACATAAAAAAAAAACAAATCCTTTGATTACTGTATCAATTATTACTTTGAATCAATCCGAGAAATCCTGACCTCAGTTTTGCAAATTGTACAATTACAACCCTTGCTAGAAGAAATTAATGAATTTAATAGTTTTAAATCTATTCATTCCATATTTCCTTCCATGGAGGACCATTTTTCACATCGTCATCATTTCTCAGATATAAAAATACCTTATTTTATTCATCCAGAAATTCTTATACGAATTTTTCGTCGACGAATTCAAGATGCTCCTTTTTCACATTTATTACGATTCGTTTTTTATGAGTATCAAAATATCATTGTATTAGATAAAACCATTCCTCTATCATGGAAAGAAATAAGTAAATTATCCACATTTTTATGGAATTATTATGTCCACGAATTTGAATCTACTCTGGTTTCTATTTGGAAACGAACTTTCCATTTAAATTCGTTCCCCTACGGAGCTTTACTCGATCGAACCCAATTTATTCATAAAGTTAAGCATATAGAAAAGCTACCACAATTTGATAAGTCACCACGGATCATTATTTTATCAGGAAGTATCTCCCTATGTGTAAAAAAATACTCCATTCATTATGTAAGATATGAAAATAATCTTCTGATAACTTTTAAAGGTACTAATTTTTTGGTCCATAAATGGAAATGTTATATAATAAGATTTTGGCAATATTATTTTCATTGTTGGTTCAAATCATGTAGGGTATCTTCAAGAGAATCATCCAAAGAGTATCTGACTTTTCTGGGTTATATTCTTGGTATCCGCCCCCAATTTATTGTGGTTCAAGCCAAAATGATAAATAATTTACCTATTACTAGTATTATTGGCAAAGAATTATGTGCTATAATTCCGGTTTTCCATTTAATTAAATTATTAGCTAGGGAAAATTTTTGTAACACTTTGGGACATCCAATTAGTAAATTAGCTTGGACTACTTATGAAGATGATGACATTCCTAACCAATTTAATCACATTTGGAAAAATATTTTCTATTATTATAGTGGGTGCCTAAACAGGAATGGTTTGTATCAAATACAATATATACTTCGATTTTCATGTGCAAAAACTTTGGCTTGTAAACATAAAAGTACGATACGTTTCATATGGAAAAAATATGGTTCAAGAAGACTATTTCCAAGATCTTCATCTTACAAAGAACGAGAATCCCCGTTTCTTTCCAAGGTTTATTCCCATAAAAAAAGATTTTGGTATTTAGGCATTACTCAAGTAGATTTTATAGCAGACTCATTGCAGAAGGGGAATATACCCGAATCCAAGACTCATATTACTAACAAGAAGCTTATTAAGCAATTACCGGAACAAACACAATATGATTCTGTAATTCTGTAGAAAACCAAGTATGATGAAAAATAAATACATAGAGAGAGCCGTGTGCAATGAAAATTGCAAGCACGGTTCGAGAAGAGGTTTTTTTATCTCAATTAAAGAGTAATTTATCTACTTTCATCCGACGAGTTCCGGGTTCAAGTCCCGGGCAACCCAATATCTTTTTTTTTCATAATTAAAAAAATATTAATGCATCTATTTATTTATTGGACACTAAACATATGAATGAAAGATAATTTTCTTTCATTGAATAAAAAAAATGAAATACTAATTACTGCGTCACTTTCATAGACAAGTGATTATGCCATGTAGGTAATAATTAATAATTGCATACTTCTTATCCCTCTACTTAAGCAATCCAATCCTTGTTTTCGATCTTCACTATGGGATTAAAAGACAATGGGTTGACACAAAAAGAAAGATTGTGTAATATTATGAAATAACAAGTTATATGCTTGGGGAACTTATTATCACTTCATAAAAAACTAAGTTTTACCATGACCGCAACTTTAGAAAGACGCGAAAGCGCAAGCTTATGGGGTCGTTTCTGCGACTGGGTCACCAGCACTGAAAATCGACTTTACATTGGATGGTTCGGTGTACTGATGATCCCTACCCTATTAACTGCAACCGCTGTATTCATAATTGCTTTCATCGCAGCTCCTCCAGTAGATATTGATGGTATTCGTGAACCTGTATCTGGTTCTCTTCTTTACGGAAACAATATTATTTCTGGTGCTATCATTCCTACTTCTGCTGCAATTGGTTTGCACTTTTACCCTATCTGGGAAGCAGCTTCCGTGGATGAATGGTTATACAATGGCGGTCCTTACGAATTAATTGTTCTTCACTTCTTGCTTGGCGTAGCTTGCTACATGGGTCGTGAGTGGGAACTAAGCTTCCGTTTAGGTATGCGTCCTTGGATCGCTGTTGCATACTCAGCTCCTGTTGCAGCTGCTGCCGCTGTTTTCTTGATTTATCCCATTGGTCAAGGAAGCTTTTCTGACGGTATGCCTTTAGGAATCTCTGGTACCTTTAACTTCATGATCGTGTTCCAAGCTGAGCACAACATACTTATGCATCCATTCCACATGTTGGGTGTAGCTGGCGTATTTGGCGGCTCTCTATTTAGTGCTATGCATGGTTCCTTAGTAACTTCCAGTTTGATCCGAGAAACTACTGAGAATGAGTCTGCTAATGCAGGTTACAAGTTTGGTCAGGAGGAAGAAACATACAACATTGTAGCTGCTCATGGTTACTTTGGTCGATTGATTTTCCAATATGCTAGCTTTAACAACTCTCGCTCCCTACATTTCTTCTTAGCAGCTTGGCCCGTAATAGGTATTTGGTTTACCGCTTTAGGCATTAGTACTATGGCTTTCAACCTAAATGGTTTCAATTTTAACCAATCTGTAGTTGACAGCCAAGGCCGTGTAATTAATACTTGGGCTGACATTATCAACCGTGCTAATCTTGGTATGGAAGTTATGCATGAACGTAATGCTCACAACTTTCCTCTAGACTTAGCTTCTGTTGAAGCTCCTTCTGTAAATGGCTAATATACTTATTGGTTATTAGTCTTTACCCATAGGAAAAATAATGACTTAGTTCTCACTTATATTGGCCAGGCAGGAAGGCTAGGATCATAACTAAATATGATAATAACCTTTATTTCATGAAATAATGACCTTAGATATACTTTTCCTTTAAGTATATCTAAGGTCATTATTCTTTATAGTAACATATACATTAACGTAAGTATTTAACTATTTAATAAAAAAAGTATGGCGGATGTAGCCAAGTGGATTAAGGCAGTGGATTGTGAATCCACCATGCGCGGGTTCAATTCCCGTCGTTCGCCCAGTAATGGAGAATATAAAGAATAAAATGGTGAATCATCTTGTTCTTTCTCGCTCAGTTAAAAAAAAAAAGAAAACTTTAATTAGTTTTCTTTTATCTATATTATTATTATAAATCTCGTTTTCCAATTTGATTAAAAAATTTGACATGTTCTCATCCGACGCACCTCCTAAAATTGACATTGTAACTTAATAATAACATAAAAATAATGTGTTTAATGTTTATTAATCGTAGAAAGAGATAAAAGAAATTATTATTTAAAAAATTTAATAATAATATAATATTAATATTATATTAATTTTGTAGAACATACATAAAAAAGCTAGATAATTTTGACAATTTTTTTTTTCTAACCTCCCCCACCCTTTTTTTTGAAAATACCCGGTAATACTTAGTAATTGAGTATAATAAGATTGAAAAAAAAAAGAAGATTATTCATAAGGTATTAAGATCCGGAAAAGTACAAAACCCCCAGTATATTTTTAATTTATGGACAAATTGTAATTCTTTTAGATTGTCGACCAAGATCATACTCAATTGGGAAAACCTCATTAAGTTCCTAGATCCTCGAACTATTCTATTAATCCCACGCAATATATGTGGTTTTATAAGTCACATATCCTTTATTTGTTTAGTACTATTCACGTTACCAATATTTATGCATGGTTTTAATAAAAAAGGGTTGCTAGAAACAAAACATTTGTATTTGTCACAAGTGGTTGATGAATATACAAATAATGGTGAATATAAAAATACAAAGCAAGAAAAATGTTTTAAGTTTTTTAAATATCTTAATATTTCTCTGCATAACTCCTTTCTTTATTATCGAGGAAGTAAAAAATATATAAATTACCTGCCAGGTTTAGAAGAAGGTGTTTTTTATACTGAACACGGGATAAGCAACAATATAGGCATTATGCCTGTATATAATCAAATTCAAATTTTGGGTGTACATTGGTGGAAAGATTATGTCATAGAAGGAATTTTTCCTAGTCGTAGAGTATATGGAGAAGGATGTATAAGTAATAATTTTATATATCCCAAATATAAAAATACAGAGGACATTCAATTTTTTTTTAAATTTTATGGAAACACAAAAGCTTGGGAAACTTATGTTTCGGATCCAAAAAATAGGGAAAATACTAAAATTTCAATAGATTTAGCTTTAGATTTAACTGAAAAGCATTATTTGAATCGTAACAAAAAAAAATTTGAATGGCTTTTCGATAAAATAAGTATAAACCACATACATATTGACAAACAACTAATAAACAATTCTTCAACTTTTTGGGATCTTTCCACCCACACTAGGATTGGGCGGAACAACACAAAATCAAATTTGTCAAAGTGTTTCTCAAAAAATTCGTCAATTTGTTGGATAGATAAACGCTTTACGGAAGATGTTAAATATCTGATGAATAATTTATTTGACAAACGGGAAAAAAAAATAATTAATAATTTTCCAAAATCCATTTCTTATGCTTTTTCAAACGTATCGTCGATGAACGAATCATTCCATACCACTACTAAGGAACCTATCAATAATAAAAATGAATTTGACAAAAAATACCGAAATGTTTTTCTAAAATATTATGTACGATCAGATGGTAATAGAATAGTTGATGCGTGGAATACAAGAAATAAATTTAAAAAATTTTGCTTAAACTTTTTTGTGTTACCAGATGCTGGATCTTGTACTATTCATGAAAAAACATTGAATATAAACAAATTAGATTTTATCATATTTATTAATTGGAACATATCCAGAAATATATTACTTTTACCCCAGCTTTTCTCCCACAAAAGCAACAGACATTACATATTCCACTTTCTTATAAAATATAAAAAAGGATGGATAATAAAGATAAATCAATTCTATCTTTCGATTATCAAGTATAATAATATTTACGAGAGAAATGAACTTCCCCTTGGTGTAGAATATGCAACAAAAAAATTTTTTCATTGTATCACAAATCACAGAACCGGAACTCCAAGTTGGTACAATTCAATTATTAATATTAAGGAATTTTTTTTTACATATTTTGAAAAATCATTAAGTAGTTCATACTTAAAGCACGAATCAATTTATTTTTTTAAATATTGGATTGATGAGGGACTTAAAAAAAGTAAAATTTTTAATAACATAGTGAGAAATACAATTAACCAACATTCATTAAATGGGGTTAAGGTTGTAAGAAAAAGGTTTTATTTATACAAAGGCAATAAGTATGTTAATTGGAATCTGAATTTATATAAATGGTCTGATCATCGGACTAATAGCAACTTTAAAAGATTTTCAAAAAGATTAATTTGTTTAAATAACTATTTAAGAATAATGTCCAATCAAACGGAAATTTTAACTAACCTAAATTTCATAAATTGGTCCAGAAAACTAGAAAATAATTATTCTAAGTTTTACTTTATTTGTAAAAACTCCATAAAAAAAGGGTTTAATTTTTCAAATTTTGATAAGTCTGAATTTTTTTATACGTTGAGTAATTCACCAAAAATCATTGATACTAAAAGTATTTCTTCCAAAATGAATCCTTCGCGGGATAATGAATTCTTGCAGGAATTGAAAATTCCAAGTGATAAAGAATCAGTAACACCCTTAATTTTGAATGAAATACCATTAAGTAATTTTACTATTAATTCATTTTATAATAGGTTCAATATAAATGTTGAATACTTGAAACTTTCCGATGAGACTACTTTTTTTGCAATACTCAGAAACAAAGACATTTGGTTTGATCCTGTAAAATTTTCTAATAAAAGTTTACTTAAAACTTATTTTGACCAGGCAATTATACCAACGTTTTTGGATCATTTGCTGTATATCCAACCAGATCATAATAAGAAATGGTATTTTTATTTTTGCAACACCGAGAAAAATATTATAACAGATTCTAAAATTACCTATGGACATTTGTTAAGTATTTTACCCAAACATAACAATGTTTTTATTTCGTCTTTCGTTGGAATAGAATTTTACGATTCGGAAGAAAATACTATCCTAGTTACTCAGCCAAAAGTATCCAATATTTTTTTTAAATGTTTAAAAAGAAGTTATAATCAATTATTTGCATTGGTTAACAACTCATATAAATTATTGTTGATTTTATTGAATCAAATTAAATTATTATTACATAAAAAAAAAAATACTTCTTTTACTGAACATTTTTCTATTATAACACTTTTAATGGGAAAACAAGTAGTAAATTTAGAAATTATTTACTATCGCCAGTCCGATATAGAAATATTCAATTTGGGGAGAAGGAACGTTAATAATGGGTTACTTGATGAAAAAACTTTAAGTCCAAACCTTAGCGTTATTCAACGTCAATCTTATAAACAGGATCTATTCTCTGAATATCTTCTGAGGATTCGGAATAAGAACACTAAGATGTTTCATGGATTTAAAAAACTGTTTTTAATAAATGATTCAGTAGGAAATTCAAGAAGCATAATTGGGAACAAAGTCATAGGTGAAAAAAACACAAAATTAATTTTATTAAATAATTCAAATCCATTTGTTGAAGAAATAAAAAAAAAAGAAAATCTTTTTTTATCATCCTCTTCAACACACTTGAATGAACGAGCTAGGAATACGAAAACATTTAAGATATACCACCAAGTAGATAGTGTAGAAAAAAAAAATGCTTTGTTCGGAAAATATACACCATGGTTCTTTACTTTAAAATGGTGGAAATACTTGTATAATCTTTTACAAACATTTACAGAAATATTACCAAAAGGAATATCACTAAATAGCAGTGATCAATTTAAGTATGTTCCTCAAATTCATATTCAAGATCGAAAAATCTCATATGATCAACCGAAAAAAACATTACTTCATTTTGTATGGTCATATTCAAAATCAATAAATTGTTGGAATGATAAATATTTGATTATTATAAGTTTGTTCTTATCCAGCTATTTATTTTTACAAAATTATTTATTCAATTTGATAGGCTCAGATTATACTGACCTATGTAAACATTTTGGAATAATCCGATATTTAATAGATCGAAAATCTTATTGGAATAAGCTGGTATACCAACATCCGGTAAAATCAATTGATACACAAAACAGATTTGTGAACTTTCTAAAAAAAATAGGGCATTATGCAAAAAAAAGAAAGTTAGATTTATTTACAATGGAAAAAATGAATGCATGGTTAACTACTAATCAAAGTTTAGATATTTTTCCAAGGAAAAAAGAATTATTGATTCAATCTCCGATAACACGAAAAAAAATTTATCGATATGGATTTAATCTAAATTACAATCCTCATCTACTAAGTAATAATTTTGGTTATCAAACAACCCAACAAGGACTTTATTACTTAAGATATTTAGCTGAAAGTTTTGATAAAAGTTTAGTTAATTACCCATTTTATAATTTTAATTTAACACATAAATGGGCTTTCCTCGCTTTCTGGCAGAAAATTACTTCCCCGCATGTATCGTGGCAAACCACTACTTTGGGTTTTATATATCACGGAATACCTACTCCGCTCCACTTAGGATTATCCCCTTCCAAGGGAAATTTACTGGTAGGTCCTCCAGAAACAGGACGATCTTATTTAATTAAGAATTTAGCAGCAGACTCTTATGCTCCTTCGATACAAGTATCTATAAGCGAACTATTATATAACGAACCTAACATTACAACCAAAGATTGGAATGTTTTGATGGACAACCTGCACCAATTAGCTCTTATTCTAGAATTAACGAAAGAATTGTCTCCTTGCATAATGTGGATTCAAAATATTCATGAACTAAATTCAAATTGCTTAACTAAAAAAGTAAAATCTAATTCTAATTTGCCACTCGGTTTATTATTGACATACTTCCGGACCAATTTTGTAAAAAATCATACTTTAAGTATGATTGTTTTTGCTTCGACTCACATTCCCGAAAAAATGGATCCATCCTTGATATATCCAAATAGATTGGATAGATTAATGAATATTCGAATGCTCAGTATTCCACAACGACAAAAAGAATTTTATATTTTCCTACGTAGTAAATTTTTTCACTTAGAAAATAATTTTTCTTGTCTTAATGAGTTTGGGTATGGAACCATGGGCTACAATGTACGAGATTTGGCATCACTTGCTAATGAAGTTTTATCAATCAATATTACCTACAACGAATCAGTCATATACGATGATATAATTAGATTAGCTTTCCATAAACAAGCTTTGGGTTTTGCATATGCAGATACAAATATCGAATATGGTCAAAATGACGAAAAACTTCTTTATAAGGTAGGAAAGACTATTGTACAAACTATAATCACAAAAAAAATTACAATGAATCCTTTATATAAAGGTAATAACTTCTGGAAAAAAAGATTTTATTATTTGTCTGAATGGTTTTCAGAACCTCCCATTACCAAAGAAACCACTGTAAAGGAATTTACTATATTATCCCATATTTTGGAGTGCTTGGCTGGTTCAGCAGCTCGAGATTCCTGGTTCAGATCCAAGAATGAACAGGAGAACTTAATTCCTCTCGATAAATATGCTGATAATGATTCTAATTCAGCTTGTACTATTCTAGAAAGTCTTTTAGTGGAGTTTCCAAGGTTAGAAATATATCAAGATGAATCTATTTCTAATAAAATGAAACTTGCTCCTTATTCTCGAACGACGAATCTTTTGAGTATTATGCATAATATTAAATTTCCCAATCAGTACAAGCAAAAACTGTCTGAATTAGTAAGTAATATTGCTTGTTCTCCTAGGATTTGGCGTTTCAGTTTTGCCTGCAACAATATATTCAATCGAATAGAAAGACCCAATGATTTTCGAATTCCATACTATATTGGATTGTTCGGGGAACACATACAAACTTTTTCTAAATATTTACAAAATAATTTTAATGATGCTCAATTCGCACAATATAGAAAGAAAAAGCAATCTCCCTATAATAGGGTTTTTTTATCAAAAATGAGACGAATAAGCTTGCAGGAACTGGAGTGTCAATTAGAAACTATGTTATTAAAAGAGCATTTTGAAACATTAGGAATCTTTTCACCTGTACAATATCCAATAGAATATCGAATATCTAATAAACCAGTGTTATTCCTGGGGAAACGATTCGTTTGGGATCCCACAGGTTTATTATCCAAAAATAATCATCTTGCATTTCCAGATCAACAATTATTTGTAGATGAAGAAATGCTGAGAAGATTCTATGTTACTTACGGAACAGAAAGGGAGCAGGTAAAATCTCAATCAATTCAGAATATAAAACAAAATTTTGTTCGTCGCGGATACAGTCGAGACTCTATAAGTAATTTATATATAAGTGGATTGAAGCAATTCACTTTTGCGGATAAACAAAATATTGAAACTTTTAAAAGTACTGAACGAATTGGTATCCAATTGAAACATCCACATTTATTTGCTGCTGTGTATTCATATCAACCTTGGTTGATGGAGTACTCACAAGAAAAAATTGCTCACTTGGATTTGTTGAATAATCATCAGAAATGGCTTGAAGTAAATAGTTCATTATCTAGTTATTCTTCAGTCCACAGTACTATGTTTGAGAGTCATCAATATTTATTAAATTCATTTCGTTGTAACAAAATATTATTGAATCATATAATAAAATTGTTGTTGAGAAATCGATGGCTTTTCAAAAATGAAATTGAAACTTTATTGGTACTACCAAAAGGATGATAAAAAAAATTAGATTCTTTTTTTATTTTTAATTTATTGAGAAACGCAGAATTAATAATAAATTAACCCAGTAATTTTGTGTATATTTTTTTTTAGAATGGAGACTCTACTATAAAAAAATTCTATTTATTTTTTTACAATCCCAGCCTATTCATTTTACTTTTCCAATGTTTATAGAAAGTGCTTATAGAAAGAAAACTTGGTGCAAGAATATACTATAAATATTGAAAATATACTATAAATATTGAAGTTTTGTTAAACAATGAAGTTTATTCCAGTTTTTTCATTCAAGCAAACCATAAATTGAATCAATTTAATAAATCGGGATTGACGGGGCTCGAACCCGCAACTTCCGTCTTGACAGGGCGGTGCTCTAACCGATTGAACTACAATCCCACCAAATATAGTTTAATTATTATGTCGATCCACAAAAAACTTATGTGTGGAATCAATTATTTTTTTACTTGCATTTACCCCATCTGAGTGAAAAGTATATTTTTTCCTAACTAATGGTATTATTAATCAATGGATAAGGATAAGGTTGGCTTTCCTCTTTATTTATTGTTGCAGCAACATTTACTTCACAAAACGGAGTATTTAGTAAATTTACAGAGTATATAGTAATTCTTTTTTTTTTTTTAACTAAGTATTCGAACCAAAAACTCTATGTACTATTTTTATTAGTAAGATTGTTATTGGGTCGAGCTGGATTTGAACCAGCGTAGGCACTGCCAGCGGATTTACAGTCCGTCCCCATTAACCACTCGAGCATCGACCCGAATAGAAAAGAAAAATTTTTTCTTTTCTTCTTTAATAAGATCAATTTCTAAATTTAACCAAAACCAATGTAAAAGTATTTAAAAAATATTTATTGATTACCTAAGATTTTTTACTTGATGTACCCCCAGGGGAATTCGAATCCCCGTTGCCTCCTTGAAAGAGAGGTGTCCTAGGCCACTAGACGATGGGGGCAGCTTGTTGACCCTCATTCCTATGATACTCAAATTATTATTCACTGTCAATAGTTTTTTCCCTCCATCTAGTAATTTATTAAATTATTAGTCTTATTTTCATTTAATTTTGCATAAATTTGATAAGTTAAATTTCATGCTATATTTATTATTCTCAAAGCTAATTCATTTTTGATTCCTTTAAGTTATACTTGTTCCTTATACTTATATTACTTTTTTTTTTTTTATAAAAAAAATTTATTAAATACTTTAATTAATTTTAATATGTTTGATTTTCAACGATTCAGATTATGATTTAACCTTATCCTCATAACTATACAAAACTTATTTTACTTCAACGTGTTTCTTCCAAATATCCGGAGTAATAAGTTATTTTAGTTATGTAAAACCAAGGGTTTACAACTACAAATTATTCTACATTATAGGAATGCTAAACTATCCACAATCTTGCAAATACTCTTTTAACATCCTCTTCAAAAATATCCTGACAACCTCCCATCCTTTTTTTTTTTTTGTGGTTTAACTTTGTGGGTGGTTTAGTATCCTCTTGAAATCACTTTCCGACATATAATTGTTTAGCCCATAAAAAAAAATTATTCTTTATATTTATTAGGCAAAAAATAGGTAACAACATATATAATTATTTTATAATTACTCAAGGAAGAACCAAAACACTTCTATTATTCCTGGCTGTTGCAGGCGAGGGACATACTATATGCATATACATAAAAAATTATTATGGGTAAGAACAGTTGGAGTAGCAATAAAAAGTTGAAACTGCATAGAGATTAATTGCAAAAGAAGTAATAATTTATTTGTAAGAATCTCCAATAAATAAAATTATTACTTGGTTTCAAAAAAAATTATCGAATATGATTACCTTCAAATCTCTTTATAATGAAGTGCAAAAAGGATACTCTGGGTAAAACGAATTTTGAGTAGGAGATGCTTTCGCAAAAACATCCAAAACGAATAATTTATATCAACAATCCATTATTATGCTATTAAACTATTTTATAATAACAAGGAAATCCAGTGAGAATAGTAAAAATTGGTTATACTAAATGTCATTATTTTTTTAAATAATTTTATAAATATTCGTTTCCAAAAAATTTGTAAGAGCAATTGGAAAAGAAATAGTTGTACCTAATACTATAGAAAAGTACCTTTATTTTATCTTTATTATACTAAGTAAGTTCAATTGAGTAAATTATAAAAGAATAAAATTAAAAATGTAAAGGTAAATAATATTTGTTTTAGCATGATCAGTTATATAAGACAGATCGGTCGAGAGGAAAGTTGAGTCATGTAAAAATGCACAGAATATAAATAAACTTTATCTTACATATTGTTGTAACAGGGGTATACTATTGGATAATGGAGTGGGAATAGAGTGCAAGCAAAAAAAATCTACTCTTACGTGGTATTGTTTTCAAGGTTTTAAGCAAAACAATAATTACTGTGCCAAATTTAAATTTAAAGTAATAAAGTAATTTGTTGGGCTATACCACTGAGAGGAAAATTTTTTCAATTCTTTAAAATAATTTAATTAGTTAATATTTGTATATTATTCAATAATATAATCCTCTAAATTATACAAATTTTGTAATTTTTTTTCCTGTATTCATTCCTTTAGTCATTTCAAGTGTATAAGGTGATTAAGAAGTAATTGATTCAACAAAAAAATAGTAAACTTGACTTATTATATTCTAGATTAGTAGGCTATCCTAATATTGAAGATATTGAAGTTTACTGAAAATTATAGATGTAATTTCTTTGGAATTATCCAATATTTTATACTTTCATTTCATAATATAATAATTTGTGGCTTGGATTGGATAAGCATTTGCTGAACCAAGATTAATATTGTACTAAATATAGTAATTATTATTTTCAATGTCGCTCAAGTAAAAATGAAGGTGAGCATAGAATAAAAAAATAATGAATAATTTTTAATTGGATAAGTCAATAAAATTAAACATTTTTATGTATACTCCCACTACACTATTAGTTGGAAAATATTTTTTCTTCGGAATACATATATATCAATGTTTAATATATATATTTTTTTTTTTTTCCTTCACAAAATGAAAATGTATAATTATTTACTTGAATGAAGTAGAGATAATAAAAACTACTCCTAATTAATTATTGGGAAAGATCTTAAAGATTCGATTAGAATAATTAATATTGAGTCAAAGAGTAATATTTAAATTTCTCGTGAGAAGCACTGATAAGAAAAGAAAAGTTTACCTACCTTATGAAAAATTTAATGAATCTGTTCCGTAACTAGGCAAGGATATTATTCTTTATAATAAGTAAATGCTTTGAACCAGGGAAGAAACTATATAGAAATATCTAAGTATTCTACTTAAATAAATAATTTTTGAAGTAAGGGGCAAAGAAGGAAAAATATCTATAATCAAAAATTGTATTTTAAAATGATTCCTTGGTAGGATTAGGTGCTTAGATTTGGTTAAAGTAGTTGAATGGGAGAATTACTACGACTATAGCCATCGGAAAATCTTCCGAAGAACCTAAAGGTTTATTTGATAGCATGGATGACTGGTTAAGGAGAGACCGTTTCGTATCCGTGGGTTGGTCCGGTTTACTGCTATTCCCCTGCGCCTACTTTTCACTAGGTGGATGGTTTACGGGTACAACTTTTGTAACCTCATGGTATACCCATGGATTAGCTAGTTCTTATTTAGAAGGTTGTAACTTTTTAACCGCCGCAGTTTCAACTCCTGCTAATAGTTTATCACATTCTTTGCTGCTACTCTGGGGTCCTGAAGCACAAGGAGATTTTACTCGTTGGTGTCAATTAGGTGGTCTATGGACCTTTGTGGCTCTCCACGGTGCTTTTGCTTCAATCGGTTTTATGTTGCGCCAATTCGAGCTCGCTCGATCTGTACAATTGCGTCCTTATAACGCAATTGCATTTTCTGGTCCAATTGCTGTTTTTGTTTCCGTATTTTTAATTTACCCATTAGGTCAATCTGGTTGGTTCTTTGCACCTAGCTTTGGTGTAGCAGCTATATTTCGATTCATCCTGTTCTTCCAAGGTTTTCATAATTGGACTTTAAACCCATTTCATATGATGGGAGTTGCTGGAGTATTGGGTGCTGCTCTTTTATGCGCCATCCACGGTGCTACTGTTGAAAATACATTATTTGAAGATGGTGATGGTGCAAACACATTCCGTGCTTTTAACCCAACACAATCTGAAGAAACTTATTCCATGGTTACCGCTAATCGCTTTTGGTCCCAAATCTTCGGTGTTGCTTTTTCCAACAAACGTTGGTTACATTTCTTCATGCTCTTCGTACCAGTAACTGGATTATGGATGAGTGCTATTGGAGTAGTAGGTCTAGCCTTGAATTTACGGGCATATGACTTTGTTTCCCAGGAGATCCGTGCAGCAGAAGATCCAGAATTTGAAACTTTTTATACTAAAAATATTCTTTTGAACGAAGGTATTCGTGCTTGGATGGCGGCTCAGGATCAGCCTCATGAAAATCTTGTATTCCCCGAGGAGGTTCTACCCCGTGGAAACGCTCTTTAATGGAACTTTAGCCCTGGGTGGTCGTGATCAAGAAACCACTGGTTTTGCTTGGTGGGCTGGCAATGCTAGACTTATCAACTTATCTGGTAAATTACTTGGTGCTCATGTAGCTCATGGCGGATTAATTGTGTTTTGGGCTGGAGCGATGAACTTATTTGAAGTAGCTCATTTTGTTCCAGAAAAGCCTATGTATGAACAGGGATTGATTCTACTTCCCCATCTAGCTACTTTAGGATGGGGAGTAGGTCCTGGTGGAGAAGTTGTAGATATTTTTCCATACTTCGTATCTGGAGTACTCCACTTAATCTCTTCCGCAGTTTTAGGTTTTGGAGGTATCTACCACGCAATTATTGGACCCGAAACTTTGGAAGAGTCTTTTCCATTTTTTGGTTATGCATGGAAAGATAAGAACAAAATGACTACAATTTTAGGTATTCATTTAATCTTGTTAGGTGCTGGTGCTTTTCTTTTAGTGCTCAAAGCTTTGTATTTTGGAGGTGTATACGATACATGGGCTCCCGGTGGAGGAGATGTAAGAAAAATTACAAATCTTACTCTTAATCCAAGTGTTGTATTTGGTTATTTACTAAAATCACCTTTTGGTGGAGAGGGATGGATAGTTAGTGTGGACAATCTAGAAGATATAATTGGGGGACATGTATGGTTAGGTTCCATTTGTATCTTTGGTGGAATTTGGCACATATCAACCAAACCTTTTGCATGGGCTCGTCGCGCTTTTGTATGGTCTGGAGAAGCTTACTTGTCCTACAGTCTAGGAGCTCTTTCCGTCTTTGGTTTTATTGCTTGTTGTTTTGCTTGGTTCAACAACACTGCTTATCCTAGCGAATTTTATGGTCCTACCGGTCCGGAAGCATCTCAAGCTCAAGCTTTTACTTTTTTAGTAAGGGACCAAAGGCTTGGGGCTAACGTAGGTTCTGCCCAAGGACCCACTGGTTTGGGTAAATATCTTATGCGTTCTCCTACCGGAGAAATTATTTTTGGAGGAGAAACAATGCGCTTCTGGGATCTTCGTGCTCCATGGTTAGAACCCCTAAGAGGTCCTAATGGCTTGGATCTTAGTAAGTTGAAGAAAGATATACAGCCTTGGCAGGAACGACGGTCGGCAGAGTATATGACTCATGCTCCTCTGGGTTCTTTGAACTCTGTGGGTGGGGTAGCTACCGAGATTAATGCAGTTAACTATGTTTCTCCCCGAAGTTGGTTAGCCACTTCCCATTTCGTTTCAGGATTTTTCTTCTTTGTAGGTCACCTATGGCATGCAGGAAGAGCCCGTGCAGCTGCAGCTGGATTTGAAAAAGGAATTGACCGTGATTTTGAACCTGTCCTTTCCACGACACCCCTTAATTAAGGGAATGATTTAATAATGAAGATGTAAGAGCCAAAATTAATTATAACTTCTGTGAGACAAATAAAAACTTATATATATATATATATAAATTATTTGTAAGTTCCCAATGAAGGCTCGGCTGTAGAAAGCCGAGCTAATAATATATTTTATAAACAATTATATATCCTGGAATTATTTTTTAGGAGGAGATGATGAAGAAGGGATAAAAGGAGAGAGAGGGATTCGAACCCTCGATAGTATTGAAAAATACTATACCGGTTTTCAAGACCAGGGCTATAAACCACTCGGCCATCTCTCCTAAAAACTAATTAATTATAAGTTACTTTTCTCAAGTAATACTTGCAATACCTTTTAATACATAATAAATAATAGTGAATAAAATTGCTATGCAAAAAATATAATATTTGGCTGGGAAAGAAATGCAAAAAAAAAATTATACTTTTGGTTGGAAGGAATTCAAATATTTTTTGAGAGGAAGTGAAAGAAATCAACAAAGCTTTATTACAAGTATAAATTACAAGTATAATCAAATCAGATCATTTTGATAATGCATTCGACCAGTTACCAAGATTTATGTTGGATAGGGATCAGACGGTACAATCTATTCTATATTGTTAAAGGTTCGGGAAATCACAACCATGACTATTGCTTTTCAGTTGGCTGTGTTTGCATCAATTGCAATTCCATTTCTTCTAGTAATTGGTGTGCCCGTTGTGCTTGCCTCTCCTGATGGTTGGTCAAGTAGCAGAAATTTTGTATTTTCAGGTGCTTCATTATGGATTGGATTAGTTTTCCTAGTAGGTATCCTTAATTCTCTCATATCTTAAGTTTTTAATAAATTTAAAATCGCAATATTCCCTCCCTTGGTTGAATTGAGGTATTTAAAACAGGTACTGAGGCACAAAAAAGGTGTTCCAGGGGGGGAGGTTCATTTAATTATTGATCTTTTATAATCTGCAAAAACTAAGATGAGTTATTTGATTTTGTACAATTCATAAAAAAAAAGTTGGCTATACATAAGTGAATCTATGTGTATATAATAAAAATTAAGTAATTTTTAGTTGCGGGTATGGTTTAATGGTAAAATTTCTCCTTGCCAAGGAGAAGATGCGGGTTCGATTCCCGCTATCCGCCCATCCTTAAAAAAAATGGAATATAAGATTTGGCATAATATTAGGTTTGTTTTCCAACGTAGTTTCCAAAAAACTTTGTGGAGATTAATAAATTATGAAGAACTCATAATTTTGAGTACTTGGCGGAGACGGGATTTGAACCCGTGACCTCAAGGTTATGAGCCTCGCGAGCTACCAAGCTGCTCTACTCCGCGTTCAATTCATGAATGTTTACTAGAATAATAGTATAAAGTGCATTTACCAAACAAGTAATATTTCTCAAATTAATAGAGAATCCCCCAACTTGTTGGGGGATTACCAAATGTATCTGCTTTTTATACGACCAAAAATTTTGAATAATTTTATCACCAACTGGATTTTATTACCCCAGGTAACAAACATGCATGGGCCATCTCACGAAGTACATGCCTGGATAAACCAAAGTCTCGATAGTGGGCTCTGGATCTTCCGGTCAATAAACAACGACGATGAAGACGTGTTGGTGCACTATTACGTGGTAAAGATTGTAATTTTTCAGATATTTTCCATTTTTCATCTAATAATGAAGCTTCGCTCATTTTTTTCTTCAAATAAAGACGAATAGAATGGTATTTTTGTGTTAATTCCTGCCTTTTTTTTTCCTTCTGGATAAGACTCTTTTTTGCCATGATAGTTTAACTAATGAATGAAATTCCTTTTGTAATTAAAAAAATGTAATTAAATACTTTTTTGCTCAGATTCATTATTGTAATTATTACCGTTATTCCAGCCTCCCTCACTCGTTAAATAAAAAAAGCCCCTATTAGAAGCAAAGGTTGGCTCCACCCAATGATATTCATCTCAATAAATGATTAGCCAAATTTGCCTGATGTAGAAGCAATTAGGAAAGCCGCATAAGTAAAAATATAACCTACGGAAAAATGAGCTAATCCAACTAATCTTGCTTGAACAATGGAAAGAGCTACCGGTTTGTCTTTCCAACGCACTAAATTAGCTAGAGGTGTACGCTCATGAGCCCACGCTAGAGTTTCAATGAGTTCTTGCCAATATCCACGCCAAGATATGAGAAACATAAATCCAATGGCCCATACGAGATGTCCAAATAAAAACATCCATGCCCAGACGGATAAACTGTTCATACCAAAAGGATTATATCCATTGATAAGTTGTGAAGAGTTTAACCACAGGTAATCTCTCAACCATCCCATTAAATAAGTGGAAGACTCATTAAATTGAGCTACATTTCCTTGCCATAAGGTTATATGTTTCCAATGCCAATAAAATGTAACCCATCCAATAGTATTTAACATCCAGAAGACTGCCAAATAGAAAGCATCCCAGGCTGAAATATCACAGGTACCACCTCGTCCCGGACCATCACAAGGAAAACTATAACCAAATTCTTTCTTATCTGGCATTAACTTGGAACCACGTGCGTCTAAAGCACCTTTTACTAGAATTAATGTGGTAGTGTGCAAACCCAAAGCAATGGCATGATGAACCAAAAAATCTCCAGGACCTATAGTTAAAAATAGTGAATTACCATTATTATTGATAGTATCTAACCAACCGGGTAACCATATGCTTTGACCAGCATTAAAAGCTGGACTATTTGTTGAAGATAAGAGTACATCAAAACCATATAAAGCCTTGCCATGAGCGGATTGGATCCATTGAGCAGATACAGGTTCAATCAAGATTTGTTTTTCTGGAGTACCAAAAGCAAGCATAACATCATTATGCACATAGAGTCCTAAGGTGTGAAATCCTAGAAATAAACTAGCCCAACTTAAATGAGATATGATTGCTTCTTTGTGTTCCAACATTCTTGCCAATACATTACCTTCATTTTGTTCTGGGTTATAATCCCTGATAAGAAAGATAGCTCCATGAGCAAATGCGCCTGTCATAATAAACCCAGCAATGTATTGATGATGAGTATATAATGCAGCTTGAGTAGTAAAGTCTTGTGCTATAAATGCATAAGCAGGTAAAGAATACATGTGTTGAGCTACTAAAGAAGTTGTAACTCCTAGAGAAGCTAAAGCAAGACCCAATTGAAAGTGAAGAGAATTATTAATTGTATCATAAAGGCCCTTGTGACCACGTCCTAATCGGCCCCCTGGAGGAGTATGTGCTTCTAGGATTTCCTTCATACTATGCCCAATTCCAAAGTTAGTTCTATACATATGACCAGCAATGATAAAAACAACTGCAATTGCTAAGTGATGATGAGCAATATCAGTCAGCCATAAACTTTGGGTCTGTGGGTGAAATCCTCCAAGAAAAGTTAAAATAGCAGTACCTGCTCCTTGAGAAGTACCAAATAAGTGACTACTTGAATCAGCGTTTTGGGCATAAACACTCCACTGACCCGCAAAAAAAGGTCCTAGACCCTGGGGATGTGGTAATGCAGTTAGTAGATTATCCCATCTTACGTGTTCACCCCTTGATTCAGGAATAGCAACATGAACCAAATGCCCTGTCCAAGCCAAAGAGCTTACTCCGAAAAGTCCCGACAAATGATGATTAAGACGAGATTCAGCATTTTTGAACCACGAAACACTTGGTTTCCACTTAGGTTGTAAATGCAACCAACCTGCTATTAGAAAAATAGCGGAAAGAATTAGTAAAAAAAGAGCTCCAGTATAAAGATCTTGATTGGTACGCAATCCGATTGTGTACCACCATTGATAAACACCGGAATAAGCAATATTAACTGGACCAGAGGCCCCTCCTCGAGTAAACGCTTCTATAGCTGGTTGACCAAAATGGGGGTCCCATATTGCATGAGCAATAGGTCTTACATGCAAAGGATCTTGTATCCATGTTTCAAAATTACCTTGCCAAGCTACGTGAAATAAATTACCGGAAGTCCATAAAAAGATTATGGCTAACTGACCAAAGTGAGAAGCAAAAATCTTTTGGTAGAGACGTTCTTCAGTAATATTATCATGGCTTTCGAAGTCATGTGCGGTAGCAATACCAAACCAAATACGACGAGTAGTTGGGTCTTGAGATAGGCCCTGGCTGAACCTTGGAAATCTGGATGCCATAATGCTTTTCAAATCCTCCTAGCCATTATCCTACTGCAATAATTCTTGCTAGGAAGAATGCCCATGTTGTGGCAATTCCACCCAGAAGGTAATGAGCTACTCCTACAGCACGACCTTGTACAATACTCAAAGCCCTAGGCTGGATAGCAGGAGCAACTTTTAATTTGTTGTGAGCCCAAACTATAGATTCGATAAGTTCTTGCCAGTACCCACGACCACTAAATAGGAACATTAAACTGAAAGCCCAAACAAAGTGAGCGCCCAGGAATAGGAGACCATATGCAGATAACGAGGAACCATAAGATTGGATTACTTGGGAAGCTTGTGCCCATAAAAAGTCACGGAGCCATCCGTTGATGGTAATTGAACTTTGTGCAAAATTTCCTCCTGTAATATGAGTTACTATTTTTTGGTCGCTTACACTACCCCAAACATCAGATTGCATTTTCCAGCTAAAATGAAATATTACTACAGAAATTGCATTGTACATCCAAAATAACCCTAAGAAAACATGATCCCAAGCAGATACTTGACATGTACCTCCTCTTCCGGGTCCATCGCAAGGGAAACGAAAACCAAGATTAGCTTTATCGGGTATCAACCGAGAACTGCGAGCAAATAAAACACCTTTTAGTAATATTAATACGGTTACGTGGATAGTAAAAGCATGAATGTGGTGTACTAAAAAGTCTGCGGTTCCTAGCGGAATTGGTAATAAAGCTACTTTGCCACCTACTGCTACTAAGTCCATGCCTCCCCAGGTTAAACTGGTGCTTGCCGCTGCATTAGGAGCTGTGGAAAAAGGTGCTACAGCATGAGTATTCTGTACCCATTGGGCAAATACAGGTTGTAATTGTATAGCAGTATCCGAAAACATGTCTTGGGGACGTCCCAAAGCACTCATAGTATCATTATGGATGTACAAGCCAAAGCTATGGAAACCTAAGAAAATACATGCCCAGTTAAGGTGTGATATTATTGCATCACGGTGTCGAAGAACACGATCCAATAAATTATTGTATTGAGTGGTTGGATCGTAGTCCCTTACCATAAAAATGGCTGCATGTGCAGCGGCTCCGACTACGAGAAATCCACCTATCCACATATGATGTGTAAACAAAGAGAGTTGGGTACCATAGTCAGTAGCTAAGTATGGATAAGGAGGCATGGAATACATATGGTGAGCCACTATGATTGTTAAAGAACCTAGCATAGCTAAGTTAAGAGCTAATTGGGCGTGCCATGAGGTGGTAAAAATTTCATAAAGACCTTTGTGACCCTCACCCGTAAATGGACCTTTATGAGCTTCTAAAATCTCTTTCAGACTATGACCAATGCCCCAATTGGTTCTATACATATGACCAGCTATTAAGAAAAGAACTGCAATAGCTAAATGATGATGGACTGTATCGGTTAGCCACAAACCTCCTGTTACTGGATTGAGTCCTCCGCGAAAAGTTGAGAAATCTGAATATTCTGACCAATTCAAAGTAAAGAATGGAGTTAATCCTTTAGCAAAACTTGGATAAAGTTGAGTCATAAGATCACGATTCAGAATAAATTCATGAGGAAGAGGTATTTCTTTAGCATCTACTCCAGCATCCAGAAGTTGGTTAATGGGTAAAGAAACGTGTACTTGGTGTCCTGCCCACGATAAAGAACCTAATCCTAATAGTCCTGCTAGATGATGATTTAGCATGGATTCCACATCTTGGAACCAAGTTAATTTGGGAGCAGCTTTGTGGTAATGAAACCAACCGGCAAAAAGCATTAGCGCTGCAAAAATCAATCCACCAATTGCGGTGGAGTAAAGTTGTAATTCACTAGTTATTCCGGAGGCTCGCCAAATTTGAAAAAAGCCGGAAGTTATTTGTATTCCCTGAAAACCCCCACCTACATCTCCATTCAGAATTTCCTGACCTACTATTGGCCAAACAACTTGAGCGCTGGGTTTAACGTGAGTAGGATCACTAAGCCATGCTTCATAATTGGAAAAACGAGCCCCGTGGAAGTACATACCACTTAGCCAAATAAAAATAATGGCTAGTTGACCGAAATGAGCACTAAATACTTTGCGAGAAATATCTTCCAAATCATTTGTATGGCTGTCAAAATCATGAGCATCAGCATGTAAGTTCCAGATCCAAGTGGTAGTACTAGGACCCTTTGCTAGAGTCCTGGAGAAATGTCCGGGTTGAGCCCATTTTTCAAAAGAAGTTTTTACGGGATCCCTTTCTACCGCAATCTTGACTTCTGGTTCTGGTGAACGAATAGTCATCGAGGTTCTCCTCTTTCCAGACAAGGCATAGAAAAAAAAAACCCGCCAAGATTCATTAGTAAACTTCTGAGAGCTATAAATCTTCCAACCTTTTTTCTCTTTCCCAGTTCGTAACTAGAGCAACTATGACACAGAAGTTACTGGGGGCAGGTATTCAAAATTATTGTTACACATATCAAAGGTGCTTAATGGACCGTTTTTCTTTAAAACGGTTCGTTTCTAACCCATACACCATTAATATAAGGTACGTAATACATTTATCATAATATTATGGTAGATAGGATGAAACACATATTTATTATATATATATATATATATATAAGTTATACACTCAGTATACTTAGTTATTCATGCAATAATTAAAAATATAATTTGGTTAATTTGGTTGTGTTCCAACCCGGATCTCCCCCCCTAAATATATTTGAACAAAAACCTGCTTATTATTTAATAAGCATCCATAACTTTTTTATGGATGCTTGTTGACCCGATTAGTCTCTATAAAATGATAGAATATAATTTAACTGAATAGAATAACACTTATTACCAATTTATTATATTTCTTATTCAATTTATACATACAAAATATTCCTAAGGATTGGTTATAATTTTACATAACTAATTTTTAAGACGTCCCGTAATTTTTAACCAATTCTGCGCTTCAATATAATTGCCTGGAGCCAGTAATACAGCTTGTTTCCAATGATCGGCAGCTTTACCGAACCAAGCTTCAGAAGTTTCAAAATCTCCTTGTTGAATGGCTTGTTCTCCTCGGTCGGGATAGGTAATTCCAATAAAGTTTCTTCCCTGAGAACCGTACTTGAGGGTTTCCTACCTCATACGGCTCTATTAACTAAATTCCATCCTTTATTATGTGCATTAATGTATAAGTAAAAATTCAAACAATTTTTTGCAAATAATAAAATGTTTCTATAATTTATTGTAACGCAAAGACTAAATTCAGTTAATGAAATGAGTTTTAATTTGAGCCTTAAATAAGGAATCATTTTTTATCTTTTCTCCTACCAATAAAAAGGATAAGATCCCAGAGTACAAATTTATATTTTGTACAAATGTAAATTTATCCAATTGGTAACTATCCTACTTAATATATATATATAGAATCTATAAAAAATACTTAATTAATAATACAATTTTTTATTATCAAAAAGTATTTAATCCCTTTAGGATTTGACGCTACACCGCTGTTCAATAGCTCATTGGATCAACAACCCTATTACACAAGTTAATTATGTATGAGTGAACAGATTATACCGTATCAGCCCGAGCTTTCAATAATTGATCCTTACGGTGCTTCTTTTTTTTTTTTTTTAATTAAATTATCTTATCCATGGAGTATATAGGTTTTACTTGTTTTGTCACGTAAAGGCTCCCATGAATGAACAAGTTTATTAATCTACAGCTAATAAAAACCATTACTTAATGGTAAATATGTAGAAAACCTTCATTTTTTTGTAGTCGTTCTAAACTAGTGAATTCTATACTATGGATAGTCGCACGTAATGACAGATCACAGCCATATTATTAAAAGCTTGTGGCAAGTATGGATTTCTTTCCAATGCCTGAAAATAATATTCTAAAGCCCTTGCATGTTCCCCATTACTTGTATGAATAAGGCCTATGTTATGTAGTATATAACTTCGATCATAAGGGTCAATTTCTAGACGCATGGCTTCATAATAATTTTGTGAGGCTTCCGCATATTCTCCTTCAGATTGAGCCGACATTCGTTACGGTTGTTCATTAAACGAAAATGAGCTCCGCTTCAAAACCGTACGTGAGATTTTCACCTCATACGGCTTGTCCTGCGTAGTGTATAATAAAGGAAACAATTTATAAAAATTGTAGAGATTCTTATCCAAAATAATAAACTGTCAGGGACTAGTGTATTATTAATTAATATCTAGCCATCCTTCTTGCTAAGATTATTCCCTATCACTGGTGACAGAAAAAAAACTTTAACAATTTCTTTGTTCTCAACGCTTGGTATTTCCTAGGGATTTGCTACCTCGACAATCTCCGATGGTTATATGGGTATCCAAAATACAAACGAGATGGTAGTTTGTTGTCCCAACCATATATTTGTTATTAGCTGTTAGTAAAAGGATAATAAATATGAATTATAACGAAGCCTTTGTGTTGTCGATTCCTACACGTAGTGCTTTTCCCCTTATGCGTTTCTATAAACGAATAGACTTTTACTATAAAAGTTTATTCTTTGTTTTTTTTTTACAGGTTCAACCTCCCGCTCAATACCATAATTTATGATAAATTAAAGCATCTTAGGTTGCATCAACCGAGGATACACGGCAGAAGGAATTATTTTATTTTTGTGAAAACTACCTTCACCAAACGTAAGTTTCATGTAATAAAATATTATCATGTTTTTATTTACAATGAGTATTCACTGGATCAAAATCAAATCACACCATCTCTGTAATAAGTAAATGCTTTTTTTTCCCCCTGAGTAGTTGGAATTACTTGTAATGAAGTATCTGCTACGAGTGTAAAAGTTTTATCAATAAAATTATCGTTTCTTTGAGATCTAGGCATAATTATTTATAATTTTTTTTTCATGAAATTTTTATTATTACTCTGTTTGGGAATTTACAAAAAAATAAAAAGAATTTTTTGGTATTTTATACCGTGATTTTTTTATTCTTCCAAATCGGAAGTATGTAAAAACACTTGTATCCGATCCTTTTATCACAAAAAATTATTCTTGTTTTTACTATTCCGGTAATCCCACTCATTACAATTATTTAATAATGAACAATTATTAAATTAAGTATAAGATTGATTAAACAGTCGATAAAACCATTGATAAATTATATATATATATATAACAAATAAATGAATTATTAGTTTTTCCAATTTAATTTTTTTTTTATCAATCCTAACCTCAGCTTTAATAAGTATTATTTTCAAAAAAAAAGTAAAATCATTAAAAGTTATCAACTCATTATTGGTATTTTTGGGAATGAATAGAAAAAGTAAAAAATGTTGAAAAAAAAATTATTCATTATTTTTTATTAATTATTTCAAGTTACTCCCAAAATAATTATTTTTTTTTTTTACTTTGTTCAATGGAATCCACAACTAATTTTACTTTGCTATTAATAACTACTACAAATATATTGCTATTTAATAAAAATGTGTAATAGACTGAAGATATGTTGCGGGAAAGATGGCCGAGTGGTTTAAAGCGTAGCATTGGAAATGCTATGTAAGCTCTTGCTTACCGAGGGTTCGAATCCCTCTCTCTCCACTGTATCTACACTTCAAATCAAGATATAATCGATTAACTTTATTTATTACTAAAATTATCCTCCCCGCTTAATTAATCTGCATAATAATTATTATTCGTGATAATTTTTATCTAATTCATTGTTTTAAGTATGACAAAACAAAATTAATTTTTTTTACTTCTCCTATGGGGGGGTAGTGTAGAATACGAAAAAAAAAAACATATAATAATACTTTAGTGAATAGTAATTTTGTAATGAAATACATAAAAATATAAAAAAATACTAAATTGAACTTTTAAATAGATTTGAGTTTAATGCATAAATTCCATTCATATAAGAAATTATTATGAGAAAAAAAAAATAATAAATAAATATATATATTTATTTATTTACATATTTATTCTTTTCTTTATTCTCCTCAAGCTTTACGAGAATAATATTCCACAACTAGCAATTCATTAATATTCAAATCAATTGATTCACGATCTACTATTTTATTAACCAATCCCACACTCTGTAGTGAATGGAGAGTCAAATGATTTGGTATTTTATATTTATGAGAAATTTCATAATTTTTTGTGATTCTAGCTCGAGATTCCGGTTGATCCCTTGTAGTAATAATATCTTTTGGTTTGCAACGATAACTTGGTACGTTTATTGCACGATTATTGACCAAAATATGTTTATGGTTAACTAATTGTCTCGCTCCAGGAATGGTGGGGGCCATACCCAATCGGAATATAATATTATCTAGACGCATTTCGAGTAATTGTAATAATACAAGGCCCGTTGAGCCTTTGGCTCTTCTAGCTATACGAACATATTTTAGTAATTGTTGCTCGGTTAATCCATGATGAAAACGCAATTTTTGTTTTTCCTCCAAACGAATACAATATTGAGATACTTTTTTATTAGGAGTAGATTCATTAATATAATCAGGTTTTAACTTTGGTGTTTTACGAGTTAGTCCTGGTAATTCTCCTAGACGACGTATTATTTTTAAACGAGGTCCTCGATAACGGGACATAAAAACTCCTTATTTATTTTGCAAAAAAAAAATTGGTGAAAGAAGAGGTAATACAAACTCTTACCACTAATAAAAAAAATATTTGATATTGAGGGGAAAGAATAAAAAAAGTAAAAGAAAATTTTTCATTTACAAATCAAATTATTTTATAAAGAAAAAAAAATAATAAAAAAAAAAAATTATTTAATTTTTTATTCTTCAATCACTCATTCCCTTATTAATAATCTAAAGTATCTTAACATAAACTTGGTGAACGCACAAATATAAGAAAAATAAATTATTATAATTCTTCAATTTTTGTAAATAATTGGGAAAGTAGGGAGGTAGAATGGGAAGCCTACTATCGGAATCGAACCGATGACCGTCGCATTACAAGTGCGATGCTCTAACCTCTGAGCTAAGCAGGCTTTATTAGTAAGAACAATAATACCACTTTTTATTCTTTTCTTCCTCAAAAAAAATTCCCTTCTATAATTATGTTAAATTATATTAGCTTATATTATTGGCTACCCATTCCTAGCAATACAATAATATGTCAAATCATATCTAAACATAACTAAATATTAATAATAATAATCACGATTATATAATTCCAATGGATTATCTCAAATTGATGAAGGAAATACAAAAAACTTATTTTATTTTTTTTCCATCCGGAGAAAAAACAAAAATTGCGTAAAAACTGAAAGAATACTATAATAATATTTGATTATACTAAAAAGAATAGCATTAAAAAATATATTATTTTATCTTTACCAATCAAGAATAAAAAAATTAAGGGGGGGTATGGCGAAATCGGTAGACGCTGCGGACTTGATTTAATTGAGCCTTAGTTTAGAAACTTACTAAATGATAGCTTTCAGATTCGGGGAAACCTTAGTAGAAGGGGTAGGCAATCCTGAGCCAAATCCTGTTTAGAAAATGGCAGGGGATAGGTGCAGAGACTCGATGGGGGCCATCCTAATGACTGATTGTCTTACGACTAGTACTATGTTGTATCATATTCATGTAATAAATACTTGGAGTTCAAAAATACTATTGGGTATGAATTATATTGAAAACTTTAATTATGTGGTGGGTCCAAGAAATGAGTAAACAATTGATTGAGCCCATTAAAATGCAAAATTATTTATTATTTTTATGTCACTAAATAATTATCTCAATATTTTTTTTTATTATTCAATAGTTATTGCAATACAACGGATAATTTTTTAGTAGATGATCAGACGAGGATAAAGGTAGAGTCCAGTTTTTAGTGCTAATCTCAGCAACGATGCGAATCGTAATAAAAAGAAAATTCGTTGGCTTTATAGACCGTGAGGGTTCGAGTCCCTCTACCCCCATAATAAATTTAGTATTTATCTTGACATATAACTATGTATCTATTATATTGAATATAATATGATGTTCATTTTATGAGGACCTTGAACCCTCCAAAAATACTCAAGAAGTGGTGATATTATGTTATTAAGCTAAATGAGGACTTTGAATCCTCCATTGATATTCACGAAGTAGTAATATTACTTTGTTTTTCTTAGGTTAAATGAGTACTTTAAACCCTCTATTGATCTTGATAATAAAAAAGTAGTTATCTTATTAGGTTCTTCATAGCTTTACCAACATAGTTAGTTGAGCTTTTTTTTCCTGGATCCACAAAAGTACTTCAAATATTTTAATAATTTTTTTTAATATCCAAAGCAAATTCAAATTTAGCTCTTACTAGTAAGTAGGGACAAAGATCTCTACTTTTTTCAGTAGAACAAAAGATTCTCAATCCTTTGCTCCACTAGCCGGGATAGCTCAGTTGGTAGAGCAGAGGATTGAAAATCCTTGTGTCACCAGTTCAAATCTGGTTCTTGGCAAACTACCAAATAATTACATTACTTAAAGAGATATTTTATTAAAAAATAATAAATTATTCAATAAAAATTCATCATATTTTTTTTTACTTTTCAACCAGTTACAAAAAATCCATCTTTATTCTACTCCAACCAAAGAGACTCTGAGTTCCAATGCTGGTGACTTTAGAATTCAACAAAGTAATAAAGCTATCAAAATAAGAAAAATAAATGTAATTTTTTATTAAAAAAATAAATATTATAAGCTAAATACTTTTTCTATGTATAGTGTTTAACCTTAGGAAATCAAAATTGTCAGATAAAAAAAATAATTTTGTTAGATAAAAAAAAAAGGGGGGGAAGGATGTTCTCCTTCTTGTAAATGGACAGAACTATGCTGTACCATTGACAAATAAAAAGTGTTTCCTTCCAACCATATAGTATTTTTTTTTATGAAAATAATAAAAAAAATTATTTGTTCAATATTAAGAAATAGTTGCTGCAATAATTTTTTACTATTGTTACTACTTGAAGAGAATCTTGTAACTCGTAAGAATTAGGCACAATATAATCTTTACGTAAAGGCCAACCAATCCAAGTATCGGGCATTAATATACGTTTAAGATTTGGATGATTTTCATAAGTTATTCCCAACATATCATATGATTCCCGTTCCTGAAAATCCGCGCTTTTCCAGATCCAGAAAACAGATGGTATTTTAGGATCTTCTCTTGGAACAAAAACTTTTATACATAATTCTTCAGGTTGATCCAAATCATCTTGTATTCTTGTGATATGATACACACTAACCAAAGCACCACCAGGAGCTAAATCATAGGCGCACTGGGAACGAGGATAATTAGAACCATAAGCATATGGAGCGACAGCTACAGAAGGCCAATCTCTAGATTTGATTTGTAGAGTTTCCACGCCTTGATAATCAAAACCCAAAGGTCTATGAGCTAACTTATGCTTGGCTAGCCAAGTGGATAATCGACCCCGCATTTTATTATTCGTAGAAATACTTGCAGAAAATTTTAACATATTAATTTTTAGAGTTTTCAATTTTTGCTCTATGGCTCGTCTATCGTTAATGAATCCCCTTCTTCATCCATTGATTCTTTAAAAGATACCGAGCCTTTGTATTCATCAGTTGTTTCATAAAAAGGTACTTCCAAAGTAGAGTACTTTTTAGTTTTAGTAAACTGACAAAGTGATTGTTTACTATATTCCCCATTAAGATTATTAGATACAAATCTAAACTGATGAATTGAAGTGAAAAATCTATTTCCTGGCTTAAGCCTTATTTTAGATTCATATGTTTCTTGGGCCACCCTCTTACGAAGTTTCACTATAGCATCTATAATAGCCTCGGGTTTTGGTGGACAACCTGGTAAATAAACATCTACAGGAATTGGTTTATCTACTCCACGAACAGTACTATAAGAATCTGTACTAAACATACCTCCTGTAATAGTACAGGCTCCCATAGCAATTACATATTTTGGCTCAGGCATCTGTTCGTACAATCTCACCAGAGAGGGAGCCATTTTCATGGTCACAGTGCCAGCCGTTATTACAAGGTCAGCTTGTCTGGGACTAGATCTCGGTACCAAACCATAACGATCAGAATCAAATCGTGAACCAATTAACGAAGCGGATTCAATGAAACAACAACTAGTACCATAGAGGAGTGGCCATAAACTGGAAAGCCTGGCCCAATTTGAAAAATCATTGAAAGTAGTTAAAACAATTGAATTTGAAGTTGTCTTATCAAGTAAAGAGGATTCCATTAAATTTATCACAGGCTTTATAGAATTTTCTATTTCATTTTCACAACTAAAATATTTGTAAACTAAGACCATTCTGATGCTCCTCTTCGCCATGCATAAACTGAACCTACGATTGAAATCGTAACAAAAATTGAAGCTTCGGCAGAAGCAGGTATACCCGATTCATTGAAACACATAGCCCAAGGATAAAGAGAAACTGTTTCGGCATCGGAAATAACAAAAACTGAAGCAAACATATAATAACGAATCTGGAATTGGATCCAAGCGTCCCCAATAGGTTCTATACCTGATTCATAGCTTGTAAACTTTTCTGGTCCTTTACCAACGGGCGCTAAATAGCTGGAAATTGGAGAAGCTACCGGGGGAATAAGGCTAGCTAATAGCAGAAAAAGCCAGAAATAATTATATTTGGAAATCAAGAACATGATTATACTCCTGTGGGATAGAAATGGATAAGATTATGCCATTCTCTTTATCAAATCATTTTCTATTTAAGGAATTAGTAGAGTATCTAATATAAATATAAATATAAATATCACTTGTTAAAATGTTATTAATTACTTGTTAAAGATTGATTACTAAACTGAGTAACATAATAAAAAATATAGGGCTATACGGATTCGAACCGTAGACATTCTCGGTTAAACAGTTCAATTATTTTGAGATATAATTGAACCGTTTCAAGAACCCAACATGCATTTTTTTTTGCATTGGGCTCCTTCCGTACAACTAGTAAAAAATTAGTTAGTCTGTCATCCTTTTCTCTTTGAAGAAATAATAAGATGGCTCCGCATGCTTAAATAAATTTATCGAAGCAATCCCAAAGTCTTTCAAAAAAATTTATCATGTTGACGTAGGTTCGCTGAAAGTTTTAGCATGGATTTACTCAAAAAGAGTTTCTATCGTTCAAAAGAAAGATATGATACTTCATACACCTTAAAGTTCATGGAACGAAATAAAATAGAATATCTTGGGATCCTCGTATTGTCCCCATCATGCTTTTTAGCGTTTAATACACCCAGATTTTACCATATCAACTAAATTGTGAATCTAAGTGATTAACTTAAATTTTTTGTTATTTGTCATGCTACCGTTCCCCCGAATAAATAATAGAGAGGGTAAGACAAAAATATATTTAAATAAGACCTTTTTTCTTTTATCGGACGAATCGATAATTTTTTTGATAAGCATTGGCGCACGTGTAAACGAGGCGCTCTACCGCTGAGCTATAGCCCTTTCTATCTTAAAATAACTTTATTTAATAGTTTTGTCAAGACTGATACCTTATAATACAAAGTAATTAATTGAGTTTTATTTTAATATTGCCACGACTTTGTTGCTTATGGGTGCACAAATAGTTACAATTATAATAACCTACTTAACTCAGTGGTTAGAGTATCGCTTTCATACGGCGAGAGTCATTGGTTCAAATCCAATAGTAGGTAAAACTTATTAGATTCCGTTTAAAAATGAATAGTATCTAATAAGTTTTAATAACTTCTTGATGAAGGGAGGGGTTAGACACAATAGAAATAATAAAAAAAAAGTGCAGAAATTTTTTGTTATTTGCTACTAAAGGATGGTCTAATTAGAAGTGTAGGATAACGTAGCGTCGATAGCTTCTAACCGTGCTTTAGCTCTTTTGAACGCTAGATTAGCCTCAATAACTTGTTTCTTACCCTCGGCCCGAGCAAGGTTAGTTTGAGCTATTCGAAAAGTTTCTTTAGCTTCTTGAGGATCGATCCCTGCAGCTTCCTCTGCCTCATTTACCAATATAGTTACCTGATTATTATCCACCATAGCAAAACCACCCATTAATGCCATGGTAGACCATTGTCCATTGAGACGTATTTTTGTAATTCCTATATCCAACGCTGTAAGAAGTGGGGCGTGATTTGGTAATATACCAATCTGACCACTATTGGTAGATAGAATCATCTCTTGAACTTCCGAATTCCAAACAGTTCGATTAGGAGTCATTACTCGAAGATTCAAGGTCATTTTTGTTAATTCTCCACTTGTGAGGTTGCAGCCTTTGTGGTAGCTTCATTAATATCACCTACCAAATAAAAAGCTTGTTCGGGAAGATTATCCAATTCTCCAGAAAGAATCATTTGAAAACCTTTGATTGTTTCTACGAGAGTAACATATTTACCTGGAGAACCGGTAAAAACCTCTGCTACAAAAAAAGGTTGTGATAAGAAACGTTCAATTTTTCGTGCTCTTGCTACGGTTAAACGATCTTCTTCTGATAATTCATCAAGTCCAAGAATAGCTATAATGTCTTGAAGCTCTTTATAACGCTGTAAAGTTTGCTTAACTTCCTGTGCGGTTTCATAATGTTGTTCGCCCACAATCCAAGGTTGAAGCATAGTAGGAGTTGAATCTGAAGGATCTACAGCTGGATAAATACCTTTGGCAGCTAAACCTCTTGATAGCACAGTAGTAGCATCTAGGTGCGCAAATGTTGTAGCAGGAGCAGGGTCAGTCAAATCGTCTGCAGGTACATAAACTGCCTGAATGGAGGTTATAGATCCTTCTTTTGTAGAAGTGATTCTTTCTTGCAGGGAACCCATTTCCGTACCAAGAGTTGGCTGATAGCCCACAGCGGAGGGCATTCTACCTAATAAAGCAGAAACTTCTGATCCTGCTTGGACGAAACGAAAAATATTGTCAATAAATAAAAGTACGTCTTGCTTATTAACATCCCGAAAATATTCAGCCATGGTTAGAGCGGTTAAACCAACTCTCATACGAGCTCCTGGTGGTTCATTCATTTGACCATATACTAAAGCTACTTTTGATTCTGAAATGTTTTGCTCATTAATCACCTTCGATTCTTTCATTTCCATGTAAAGGTCATTACCCTCGCGAGTACGTTCTCCTACTCCACCAAATACAGATACACCTCCATGAGCCTTAGCAATGTTGTTAATTAATTCCATGATTAGTACTGTTTTTCCTACCCCGGCTCCCCCAAATAATCCAATCTTTCCTCCACGACGGTAAGGAGCTAAAAGATCTACTACTTTTATTCCCGTTTCAAAAATGGATAATTTGGTATCTAACTGTGCAAAAGCTGGAGCTGATCTATGAATAGGGAATGTTGTGCCAGCATCTACAGAACCCAGATTATCCACAGGTTCTCCAAGAACATTAAAAATTCGTCCAAGAGTAACTTCACCAACTGGAACGCTCAGAGGAGCTCCTGTGTCAACAACTTTCATTTCGCGCGTTAGCCCATCTGTAGCACTCATAGCTACAGCTCTAACTTTATTATTTCCTAATAATTGTTGTACCTCACAAGTCACATTCATTTCTTGTCCAGCCGAATTTTTACTTTTAATTATCGAAGAGTTATAAATATTGGGCATCTTACCTGGAGGAAAAGCTACATCTAAGACTGGGCCAATAATCTGAGTGATATATCCCACATTTTTTTCAACAAGTGTAGAAACTCCAAGAGCAAAGGGATTTATTTCCATAAAATTCTAATAGTATAAGAATTGTTTGATTGTACCGATAAATTTATTTCCAAGTTGATCGGTTAATTCTGAATAAAAGTTACCATCTTAATTTACTTATTCATATTAAGTTTATTCATATTTTAGCTCATACTCCTCTTATTTGGTTCATACTCTAAATATAGGATTGTGGGAATACTAAAAATTTTTTTTTTAATTTTATGAATTCTATATAATATGATTAAATTTTAAACCAAACTGATCAGGCTAATTAGGGTGGTTTTACCCTTCTCATCCTTCAATCCTCCATCAAAATATGTAATACCAGTTTAGTAAAAATAAATTCTTACTCTTATTAATTAACCAATTAGTTTGAAAATCAAAAGTTTTGGATCAATATAGAAATTGAGGGGAACGTGGTTAAAATTTTTACTAATATTAGAACAACTAGGTTGCATCACGTATCAAAAACAATATACAATGATAATGTTTTACTATGAAGAGATATCTATTCCTAATAATAGTCGAGTATACTAAGAAAGATTCTCTATTTTGTAATAAATTTATATAAAACATCTCATTTGTCGAGCAGACTTCATCCTTGCAAGAGTTATTAATTGAATTGTAGGGAGGGACCTATGTCACCACAAACGGAGACTAAAACAGGTGTTGGATTCAAAGCTGGCGTTAGGGATTACAGATTAACTTATTACACTCCTCAGTATAAAACCAAAGACACCGATATTTTAGCAGCATTTCGAATGACTCCCCAACCTGGAGTACCACCCGAAGAGGCAGGAGCCGCAGTAGCTGCTGAATCTTCCACTGGTACATGGACTACCGTTTGGACCGATGGACTTACCAGCCTTGATCGTTATAAGGGTCGATGCTATGACATTGAAGCTGTGGCTGGGGAGAAAAATCAATTTATTGCTTATGTCGCTTATCCTTTGGATCTCTTTGAGGAAGGTTCTGTCACTAACTTATTCACCTCCATTGTGGGTAATGTATTTGGATTCAAAGCTTTACGAGCTTTACGTTTAGAAGATTTACGAATTCCCCCCGCTTATTCCAAAACTTTTATAGGTCCACCCCATGGTATCCAAGTTGAAAGAGACAAATCAAACAAATATGGCCGTCCTTTATTAGGATGTACTATTAAACCAAAATTAGGTTTATCTGCTAAAAACTATGGTAGAGCTGTTTATGAATGTCTTCGTGGTGGACTTGATTTTACTAAGGATGATGAAAACGTAAATTCTCAACCATTTATGCGTTGGAGAGATCGTTTCTTATTTGTAGCAGAAGCTCTTCATAAAGCCCAAGCCGAAACAGGTGAAATTAAGGGTCATTATTTGAATGTTACTGCAGGTACATATGAAGAACTTCTTAAAAGAGCACATTGTGCTAGAGAATTGGGAGCGCCTATTGTTATGCATGACTATTTGACTGGAGGTTTTACCGCAAATACTAGTTTAGCTCATTATTGTCGAGACAATGGTCTACTTCTTCACATTCACCGCGCGATGCATGCAGTTATTGACAGACAAAAAATTCATGGTATGCACTTCCGTGTATTAGCCAAAGCATTACGTATGTCTGGTGGAGATCACGTACACGCTGGTACTGTAGTAGGTAAACTTGAAGGAGAACGCGACGTAACTTTAGGTTTTGTTGATCTACTTCGCGACGACTATATCGAGAAAGATCGAAGCCGTGGTATTTATTTCACTCAAGATTGGGTATCTATGCCCGGTGTTTTGCCCGTTGCTTCAGGAGGTATTCACGTTTGGCATATGCCCGCTCTGACTGAAATCTTTGGAGATGACTCTGTATTACAATTTGGTGGGGGAACCTTGGGACATCCTTGGGGAAATGCACCTGGTGCAGTAGCAAACCGAGTTGCTGTAGAAGCTTGTGTAAAAGCTCGTAATGAAGGACGTGATCTTGCTCGTGAAGGTAATGAAATTATTCGTGAAGCTAGTCAGTGGAGTCCTGAATCAGCTGCTGCTTGTGAAGTATGGAAAGAAATCAAATTTGAATTCGAGGCAATAGATACTTTGTAATTCAGTTAGTTTCACCAGTTTATTCCTCTATTTATGCTTCGCCTCAATTTCTCATTTGGGGAAGTCGAGGTGAAACAAAAGTAGAGGAATATTTTTGTTTTCAAAGAAATCAAGAAATCCAGCGGTTTGGGGTTAAGATTTTATACTGTATCAGTAGGGTCTGTAGCTCAGCGGATTAGAGCGCATGGTTCCGAATCATGAAGTCAAAGGTTCAAATCCCTTCTGACCCATCAAATAGGAATATTAAATATTTTCCTAATATTTTTATAATTGGAGCATAAATTTTTTTTGAGAAGGATTGTATAAATTGTTTATTTATTTTTTTAACAATCTTATTTTACTTGTTTTGCTAAAAACAAAAATACATTGAATAACTGAAATAAAGTTCTATCATACTCTTAATTATGTAAGGAAGGATTGGGTAATTGCTATTCAAGCTTTTGATCCGATGACCATGTATACGTATCGAATTATTCCATCTTGTATTTATTGTACAAATTAATAATAAGCATAAATTGCAATCGTATCATTTTAATAATAAATAATAAATTAAATCATTGAATTCATATAGTTAATTCTTCTAGTCGAAGAAATAATACAAAAATTTTAAAAGTATTAATAAAAATATATGTTTATTTTTCAAAAGAATAAGGAGAATTCATGTCTTTAAGAGATTGGTTTGAAGAAAAACGTAAATTTGGTGGATTAGTTGGTGTTTTTATTGAAAAGGCCACTAAAGGATATGTTTTCGGTGAAAGAGAAAAAAAAAAAAATATTTTAAACTTGATACTACTAAAGGATTATGGATTCGATGTGACAATTGTGAGAACATACTCTACGTTAGATTTTTGAGGCAAAACAAACGTATTTGTGAAGAATGTGGGTATCATCTGCAGATGAGTAGTACGGAAAGAATCGAACTTTTAATTGATCGTGGCACTTGGCATTCCATGGATGAAGACATGATTGCTCGAGATGTTCTTAGATTTTATGATGAGGATTCTTATAAAAATCGTATTAATTTTTACCAAAGACGAACAGGTTTAACTGATGCTATTCAAACGGGTATAGGTAAACCAAATGGAACTCCTGTTGCACTTGGAGTTATGGATTTTCAGTTTATGGGAGGTAGTATGGGCTCTGTAGTAGGTGAAAAAATTACTCGTCCTATTGAATATGCTATCAGAAAATCAATGCCTTTAATTATTGTGTGTTCCTCTGGAGGAGCACGTATGCAAGAGGGTACTCTGAGTTTGATGCAAATGGCTAAGATTTCTTCTGTGTTACAAATATATCAAGCGCGGAAAAGGTTATTATATGTAGCAATTCTAACATATCCTACAACCGGTGGAGTTACTGCAAGTTTTGGTACGTTAGGGGATATTACCATTGCTGAACCCAAAGCATACATTGCATTTGCAGGGAAAAGAGTAATTGAACAAGCATTACGTCAGAAAATACCTGATGGTTTTCAAGTAGCTGAGTCTTTATTTAATCATGGCTTACTCGATTTAATTGTACCGCGTAACCTTTTAAAAGGTGTTTTAAGTGAAATATTAGAACTCTACAGGTCAGCTCCTTGTAAGGAATGTAAAAATTATTATTATTTTAGATAATTAGAATGTTCCATTATTTACTTTATTCAGATACTATTCCCAAAATTACTCAAGTGTTACAATCTCTTCGTATACAATGAAATTATTATACTAATATAATATTATTTGAGTGTTAATACTCCAATAAAAATATAAAAAAAATATTTGACTTAGTTTGCATTTGGTAATAGAGGAAAATAAAAAAATCTATTTAATTTGACTTTTTGAATAATTTTATAATTTATTTATTAAAAATAAACAAAATTGTAATACATTCATTTCATGTAAAAGATATAATAAAATTCCTCATCTTTTTATTTTTCTGAAATAACTAAGAAAGAACTATATTATTTAAGGTGACTTTTTATGACAGCTTCTTATTCACCTTCTATTTCCGTGCCTCTAGTAGGTTTAGTTTTTCCAGCAATTACAATGGTTCTATCGTTCATATACATTGAGAGGGATGAAATTGTATAGAAGACGAATTTGTATAGAAATTGAAAAAACACAATCTTATCAATATATTCTCATTATATATTTTAGAATAAAGAAATAAATTTATTTTTATACTCGATAAAGCTTAAGGGTTTAATCATTATCATTTAGTGGTATAAGAAAAATTAAATTTAGTCTTTACTTAAATTGTCAAAATTAATAATATCTATTGAAGAATAAGAATTAAAAATATAATAATTTTTTTTTTATTATTTTTAACACGAAAGAAAAAAAAAATTAATTTTGGACTATCCTACGAAAAACAAGAACATATAATAAATATTGGTTTTTATACAAAAGATTAAAAAAAATTTCTTACTATTTCTTACTATGAAGAAGGAAATATCTTTATAGTAAGAAAAGTTTTTTCGTATAAATTTATATATAGTTAAAAATATTAACTCTTTAAGTAAGTAATAAAGTATTTTTTTACTGCATACTATAATTTTTAACAAGATTTAGGAAACTTTGTTATGAATTGGCAATCCAAGTGGCTTCGGGTAGAACCCATAATGGGGTCTCGAAGAATTAGTAATTTTTGTTGGGCTTGTGTCATTTCGTTGGGTGCACTAGGATTTTTATTGGTTGGAATATCCAGTTACCTTGGTAAAGATCTAATACCCGTCCTATCATCTCAACAAATTGTTTTTGTCCCACAAGGGATTGTAATGTGTTTCTATGGTATTGCAGGTTTGTTCCCCAGCTTTTATTTATGGTGTACCATCTTATGGAACGTAGGTAGTGGCTACAACATATTTGACAAACGAGAAGGAATTATTTGTCTTTTTCGCTGGGGATTTCCGGGGGAAAATCGTCGAATTTGTATTCAATTTTCCATGAAAGACATTCAAGCAATACGTGTAGAAGTTAGAGAAGCTATTTCTCCTCGTCGTGTTCTTCATATGAAAATCAAGGGTCAACAAGATGTTCCTTTAAGTCGTATTAGTGAGAACCTCACCCTAAGGGAAATGGAAGAAAAAGCTGCCGAATTGGCTCGTTTCTTGCATGTATCAATGGAAGGACCTTGAAATAAACTTAACTTTTATATTTATTTGGTTGCTAAGTAACGGATGAACAAGTATGAGAAGAAGGGGAAGTATAAACAGAATTTGAGAATAAATTATTTGGGAATAAATTAAAAAATTGCTCCTTCATGCAGTTTATCCTTCATCTTTCTAATACAGTTCTTTATAATAAATAGAGGTATAAATAAGTAGCACTTATAATGAAATTTCAATTATACTGGTGGAAAGTTTTTCGGTGGTTTTCAGACACTCCATCTCGTTCTTCAGAAAGAGCTTTCGAGGCTAGCAAAAAAATACAAAATATTAAAAAAGATTATGTATCTTACAAATGTTTGGTTCCTTCACTCCCTAAACACTCTTGGCAAGCCATACTTTTATATATAAATACAAGATTAAATAACTTTGTATTCATAATATACTGGAGTGTTTTAGAATGCAAAACCAGCATTTATTTACTAAATATTTTAAATAAATTGGAACTTATTTTATCAGTAGCAGGAAAATCATTTTATTCTACAAAGTTGTTGATCAACATCCGTTCCTTCTTCAATGCTAATAAACGATTTTGCATTATGTCACAATCAAATCCTTATAATATTTGGTTATATCCCTTAAATATTTTACTTTCTTTTCCTGTTCATCGAAAACCAAAAAATTTGAGAAGTACTAATAAAATATTTGAAAAAAATGGATTTAATCGTGAGAATGGGAAGTACTCTCGTGAAAAAATTGACAAAACTTTTTTTGTTTCAAGTCAATCATTTGAGGAAGAATCGGTTAGAATCGAACGAATGAATCAAAAATTAGCTTGGATTGAAGCAACTTTGAATGATTTAGATAATTGGAAACGTTACTATTCTCTCTCTTCCTTTTCTTTAGAGATGGTGGATAATATTCCGGAAGAAAGACAATCATCCCTTTCGGAATCGGATTCAATAGTTACCACAATAGCCTACGAGTCTATAGGTCTTGTACCTCGTTCCATAACCCGTACTTTATCTAGATTTAAAACAGAGTTGACAGGTCAGTCAAGTTCATTAATACTTTATGAGTTTCGATTGGCTAAATATCAAGCAATAGCCTCTTTACAATATATTGGATGCTTAATACTTATCCCTTGGGGAATTTCCTTCCCCTCGGAAAAATGGTTATTGAAACCTTGGATCAAGAATTGGTGGAATATCAACCAATTCCAAATTTTTCTTAATTATTTTCAAGAGGAAAGAGCTTCAAAGAGACTTCAGGAGATGGAGGAACTACTCTGGTTGGATGAAGTAATGTTATCAGATTCTTCATCTTCAGAAGTTCAGTCACAGGATCTTAATACACAGATACATGATAAAACGATTCAATTAGTAGCGATGTACAATGAAGATAGTATTCAAACCATTTTACATTTATTAACAGATATAATATATTTTGCTATTCCAAGTGCTTCATTTATTTCAGGTAAAAAAAGACTTGCTGTTATGAATTCTTGGATTCAAGAATCATTTCATAGCTTGAGTGATACAATGAAAGCTTTTTTCATTCTTTTATTAACCGATTCATGTATTGGGTTCCATTCGCCCCATGGTTGGGAAATCCTAATAAGTTCTCTTTCTAAACATTTAGGATTTGCTCATAACAAACATATAATATCTTGTTTTGTTTCAACTTTTCCAGTCATTTCAGATACAGTTTTTAAATATTGGATTTTTCGCCATTTAAATCGTATATCTCCTTCAATTGTAGCCACTTATCATGCAATGAATGAATAAACAAGAGGTTTTTTTTAATTATTATGTTATTAAAAAAAAAATGTGTTTTTATAAAGTAAAGACTTTTTTTTGCCATTCCTATAATTAGGTTTAATCATAAATAAAAGTAATATACTTTTGATTCTTTGCCTTCATTGTTATTGTTAAAGTAATGACAAAGGGACATGGGTGGCTGTAACAATTGGGACGCCAGGAGTACCTGACTCATTAAAATATTTGAAACAAGTAGTAACACCATGCAAAAAATAAATACTTATGACTGTTTAAAAAAGTTGGTGACCCAATTGATTTTGGTTCTAATCGTAATAAATACAATGACTTGGCCCTCTATTCCGAAAGCATATCCAATTTTTGCGCAGCAAAGTTATGAAAACCCTCGAGAAGCTACTGGACGCATTGTATGTTCCAATTGTCATTTAGCTAAAAAACTTGTGGATATTGAAGTTCCACAATCTGTGCTTCCAAATACTGTATTTGAGGCAGTTGTTAAAATACCTTATGACATGCAAATTAAACAAGTACTTGCTAATGGTAAGAAAGGAGCTTTGAACGTAGGAGCTGTTCTTATTTTACCAGAAGGATTTGAATTAGCTCCTCCTGATCGTATTCCTCCTGATACTAAAGAAAAAATAGGTAATCTGTATTTTCAAGCTTATCGTCCCAATAAAAATAATATTTTGGTAATAGGTCCTGTTCCTGGTAAAAAATATAGTGAGATTGTCTTTCCTATTCTTTCGCCGGATCCCGCTATTAATAAAGAAACTCACTTTTTGAAATATCCTATATATGTGGGTGGTAATAGGGGAAGAGGGCAAATTTATCCTGATGGAAGTAAAAGCAACAACACAGTTTACAATGCTTCAGCTGCAGGTAGAGTAAGCAAAATATCACGTAAAGAAAAGGGTGGATATGAAATAACAGTTGAGAATACATTGGATGGTCGTTCAGTGGTTGATACTGTACCTCCGGGACCAGAACTAATTATTTCGGAAGGTGAATTGATTAAGGTTGATCAACCATTAACTAATAATCCAAATGTAGGCGGATTTGGTCAGGGGGATGCAGAAGTAGTACCTCAAGATCCATTACGTGTTCAAGGTCTTTTGTTATTCCTTGCATCAGTTACTATAGCACAAATATTTTTGGTACTCAAGAAAAAACAGTTTGAAAAAGTTCAATTAGCCGAGATGAATTTTTAAGTTCAAACATTGAAAGTTTGCTAATGTGCTTGATTAATAGAATCCTCAACCTCTACCGATTGCTAATGTGTATAACAAGATCATATTTAGGTTCGTATAATACGATAATGGTTCCTTTGGATATTGAGAATCTTGAATATTATTATATCTTTCCTTCGCTAAAAGAGACTATTAATTACTGGGGATACACATCAAAAGTCTGTGTTTCGGAGAGGATGGTTCAGCAAGCATTGAAACATGTGGATCAACTTACTGAATGGTCTTGCACTTCCAGTATATACTACAAAAAATCTTCTTTATATATATATAGTCTTTCTCAGGGAAAAATTAACCCAGGAATGTTTTTATATTATGAATCAAAAAATTGTGTAAAACGTATCATAAATATTTTATCTTCACTTGGAGGAAATAACCCTTGTCTTTATGGGGAAGAATATTATGAAACATTTCCACAAACTTATGTAAGAGAAACTGGAAAAATTTCAAGATTATCAAGAATTTCTTCCACTTGTTTTACCAAAAAGATTGAAGTCAATTCTCTTGTCAAAGTACCAGAAACCTATGATTCTTTTTATTTTACTCATGAGTTACCAAGAGAATATGTTCTGCATATCATTTTGAATATTATTCTAGCTCATAAAAAGTGGGAAGCAGATAAATGGTACATAAACATGGCTTATATTGCTTATTGCAAAAACGTATGGGATCTTTCCAATAAACTTATTGAAATGGCTTGTATTGAAAAACAAATGTTTTTACTTTTGACTCGAATTGTAAAAGCTAAAAATCCCATATTAAAAATATGGGATTTTTATTATTCCAACCCTAACAAAAATAAATTATTCAGTAATTTTGTTTGTAGAAAAAGCATTATCTAATTATTTAGTAAGATCATTATTTTATAAATCATTCTTTACTTTCATAAAAGAAGATATATGATAAAACAATTAATTCTTCTATGGAGTATGCTAAATAAATTATGTTCTATAGGCACAATATTCTATGTAATATCGTGTCAATAAATAATAAAATATTCTTTATTGATTTCTTATTTTCATTCCAAATGATTAGATAAGATTGATGATATACTATATCATCAATCTTATAATTTTTTTTTTTATTCTTCCAAAATTTCATTGGAACCAGTGAAAACTACTTTTATAAAACCTTACTTTTTTGAGTAGATATATTAAACAACCCTACAACATTTATATTATTTATTGGGCAGAGAGGTGTTATAGTTAAAGAGGTTAAGTATATACATTCAATTTTTTATATTTTTTATTAATTTTCCCATTTATCAATTCTACCATTCCTTTATTCTCCTATTTATTATAGGGATGAACCCAATCCGGAGTAAGAACCATAAGAAAAAATACCTACTAAACTGATCACGAGTGTACCAACTACAGTACTTATTAGCCACAAGGGAATTCTTCCAGTGGTATTGGCCATTCATTTTACTCCCTTTTACACTTTTGGGTGGTTACAACTATGAGGCATAAACAGTCACATACAATTATAAAATCTTAGATTTTAATGGATGGGGAGGGCAAAGAAGTTTTTGCTGCTACTAGTTGAAAAAATAATTGGAAAATAGAACAGCAAGTACAAAGATTAATAACAACCCCCAGTAGAGACTGGTACGATTTAATTCCACACTCTGTTTGTTCGGATTTGATTTTGTCATAGCTTTATTATGCCCTAGATAGAATTTATCGTTGAATGAATTGCATTGCTGATATTGATCCTAAGAAGAAAACTGTAGGTACAGCTAGTCCATGAATAGCCAGCCATCTAACTGTGAAAATTGGATAAGTTCTATCTATAGTCATTGGTACCTCCTACAAAGATCTAGTGAATTCATCGACTTGTTCCAACGAATTAAAACGGCCAGTAATTAATGGAATTTCTTGCCGACTTTCCGTGAAATACTCATTTGGCCGAGGGCTTCCAAACACATCGTAAGCCAAACCTGTGCTGACGAATAACCAACCCGCGATGAACAAGGAAGGTATAGTAATACTGTGGATTACCCAGTATCGAATACTGGTAATAATGTCAGCAAAAGGACGCTCTCCTGTATTCCCAGACATGGTTAGCTCCATATTATACATTTGTAGACGCAAGGGGGGATTAATCCCTTGAAAGATTGGGTGAAACCAGAGAATATACTGATCCAACCCCGTTAGGTTGTCAATGCAATACCAAAGGTATTTATGTAGTATACTAGACTAGTATAGCTAGTGTTCCTCCGACGCAGCAAGACAACTTTCATTAAATGGATGTATGAAAAAAGATATTAACCTAAACTTTATAGTACACTATCAAAGCAATTAGTGATATTGAATCATTTTAAGAAAATTATGTTGAGGAAAAGTAGAGGGTAATACTAGGTAATTAAGTAAAATTAAATTTAATTTATTAAACTTGTAGTTATTAAGTAATATTGGATTGCATTCCACTATTCATAGAGGAGGTTGTGCATAAATAACTGGTTTTTTTTGTTGACCCACCAATCGATAGATTGATAACTGGTATAAAATAATTATTTTGGTTAATTACCAAGTATCCAAATATACTCTAGTTTCTTTATCATAAAAAAAAAAAACTTTATATTTCATACCTGTAACTCTTTAAAAGCGATTGATAACTAGTATTAAGAATACTATCAATTATAAATTATACACTTTGAATTACTTATTTGTTTGGATCACAATTTGAAGTAATTGCTTCATAAGGATGTATACTAGATTCGTTACTGTCATTGAAAGTTTTTTTTATGTCTATCATACTAAGCTACTCTGGATTTTTATTGGCTGCTCCCACTCCAGCTTCAGCTCCTTTTACTGGATTGAATAAGATAAGACTTATTTGAAGAATAGAATAATAACAAGGAAATAATTAAATATTTAATTTTTTTATATTGTATTTTCCAACGGTTACATAATTAATGGTTATTGAGATTTATAGTAGATTCGGCTACTATTTAAACTAGATATTGTCCTTGTTATCTGCTAAGGAAAATGAAATGGTTGAAGCTCTCTTATCCGGAATTGTATTAGGTTCGATTCCAATAACTTTAGCTGGATCATTTGTAACCGCATATCCACAATACCGGCGTGGTGATCAATTAGATCTTCGATAAATTTAAAATTACGCTTATCATTCATTGCCTCCCTCAAAAAAGAGGGAGGTCTAACAAGTTAATAGATTCAGTTATTAATTTTTATCGAGTTCAAGTTTTTAAAATACTGTGGAGAAAAAAATGAATACTTTGAATTTTTAACAAATTCATTATCATAATCACGCTCTGTAGGATTTGAACCTACGACATCAGGTTTTGGAGACCTACGTTCTACCGAACTGAACTAAGAGCGCTTTTTTCATGTGCATAATAATAAGACACAAAAGACAAACTTTTTTTCCTTATTTAACATATCTGGCCATATATCAAAACATCAAATAATTATTGCTATTATTTTATTATTCTCAATTTTTTTTTGATTCAGGGTAGGGATGACAGGATTCGAACCTGTGACATTTTGTACCCAAAACAAACGCGCTACCAAGCTGCGCTACATCCCTTCAATTGTTTTATCCAATATAATTGTACCCTACTCAAAGTTTTTTTCCCACATTCCTTTTTTTTTTTTTTTACTTTCATATGTGTTAACAGCTCTTGCTTTTGCTGTAATTTAATACTAAATAATTTAATTATTTATGTTAGCCACGCAAAGTGAAGGTTTCTGTGAACGGCACAACAACATATTTATGTAAAAAAAATAAATTTTTTTATTGGCTTAGTTCTTTAATCAAAAAAGTATATATAATCATTAATACATGTACATTTAAGTTTCTTCTTTTCGCTACTTCAATTTTGTTATTTTTCGTACGAACCTTACGGAAAAACAAAAAATTCAATAGATTTAAAATTCGATGGAATTTTATTCAATTTAGTCGGAGTTGGGGTTGAGGAAGAATGATGAAGAAATAAAGAAAGAATAAAATAATTGAGGGGGAGGAACCCACAGTGCAAGATGTAGAAACATATCTTTCCACAGCGCCCGTTTTAGCTATGTTGTGGTTTGGATTTTTAGCTGGTTTACCAATAGAAATCAATCGTTTTTTCCCAGATGCTTTGGTTTTTCCTTTTCTTTAAGAACTTGTTCTTATTACCATTCTTTAAGTTCAACCACTTTTGAAATCAAGTTAATTATTAAAATATATTAATTAAAAAATACTATCCAAAAATTTTTTGGATTCAAATAAAAGAAATGTAATATTGAAATTATAAAATAGGGTAGAAATTACCATAATTATTAATAATTATTAATAATAAATCTAATAATTAAAGATTTTTTTTTATCACTATTTAAATTCAGTGGAATAAAATCTTTAATCATTAGATTTCTTGCTACAAAATTTTAAAATTATTCATCCTTTTTAATTAGTATTGGAAGAAATATAAACTATGGCTAAGACTAAAGATGTAAGAATAACAATTAGTTTAGAATGTACTGGTTGTTCTCAAGGTAATAAAAAATATCCGGGTGTTTTTAGATATACTACTCAAAAGAATCGTCGTAATACGCCTACTCGAATAGAATTAAAAAAATTTTGTCCTTATTGTTATCGACGCACAATTTGCAGGGAAATAAAAAAATGAAAAATAAGCAGTATTCAAAGGGTTTGTGAAACGAGCTATGAACAAATCCAAGCGATCTTTTCGCAGACGTTTACCACCTATTCGATCAGGGGAAACTATTAATTATAGAAATATAAGTTTACTCCGCAGATTTATTAGTGAACAAGGAAAAATACTATCTAGACGAATGAATAGGTTGACCTCAAAACAACAACGTTTAATTACTGTTGCTATTAAACGAGCCCGTATTTTAGCTCCATCACCTTTCCTTAATAATGAAAGTAGATCTAGTACCAATTACTAGCAATGAATAATTACTAATAGTAAGGTAAGTAGATTTCACTGATTAGAACAAAGTTGGGACAAGGAATCAGAAACAAATGTTTATCCCCCCCATTCGTCGTAAAGATAAAATTTAGAGAGTTCCACCATTGGAACATACCTTTAATTATTTTTTACTATTCAGCAAAAATTATGGTGTTCTTACCTCCCCAGAATAAAATTCTGGGGATAAGTTTCTATACCTAATATTTTCCCCATTTATTAATTTTTTTAAAATTATGGAAAAACTATTAGTATCGAATATAGCTATTTGTGCTAGTACTTTACGATTCGAAGATACTTGATTTTTATATAAGTGTCGAATGAATTTAGTATAAGAAACTCCATTATTTCGGGCTGCTGCGTTGATGCGGGTAATCCACAAACGGCGAAAATCTCTTTTTTTTAGACCCCTATCTCGATAAGAAGAAGTCAAAGCTTTTATTATTTGCTGGTTACCGGTTCGAAAAATTGTTGAATGAGCTCCTTGAAATCCTGATGCAAGTTTTAATATATTCTTCCTACGTTTACGAGCTACAGAGCCACGTTTTACTCTAGTCATTGGTGCTTACTCTTATTAATCATAAATAATTGGGGTACCACACAGAAATTGAAACATATTATAACGCGTATAATGATTCAGAGGTTGTATGGAGATGAGGATAATGAGGGGAGTAAATCTTAACCAAAGCGAATGGTAAGACGAGAAACATGGTCATTTTGTTGGTAAAAAATTTATACAAGATTACCAACCTCTTGGCTTTTACTTTAATTTAAAGTACATCAATATATAGGATGACATAGCAGGTGTGGAACAGATTTTTAAGTTCAGTAGTAGTCGTATGTCCAAACCATATGCTCAATTGGTGGAAATACCATATTAATAGACTGGGAGGGGGGGAGAGTATCCAAAGACATATACGTAAATAGAATGAACAAGTACTAGCCTTTACATAATAACCTCAAATATAAGACATATTTACCTAATAAACATCCATGTACTTACTAGTGATGGGATCCTACTTACTAGTGATGGGATCCCTATAGAATTTATTTTTGTCACAAGTTCCAAATTATTCAATGGAAACCCAGCTTGGAGTGCTTATTCAATTAAGAATACCCGGAAGTGGGTGTGTAAAGGGAATAATTAGGTTATATATATATATATATATATATCTTATACGAACGTAAGGCTATAAAATCTTCATTCATATTTTTCTACAAGCATTTATGTATGTACTTATCTTAGAACTGAGTATAGCTCGTAGGAAGAGGGGTAAGTATATAACAAGGTGTGATGATTTATTACTTACTCATACTATATATATAATAGAATTATTTATTCAAACCAGATTAAAGTGTTGCGGATAGTGGAGCGGTAGTATGACTACCCAGATTGAAACAATAAAGATTCATCTTCGACTTGGTTCCTAAGGAAGAATTTTGGGTTACCCACTCAAATAAATCTGAGTGTGAACAAAAAGATAGTTTATGCAGACAAGCTAAAAAATACCATATATATATTACCGAATCATTTCTTATAAAAAAAAGGGGTGGATGGGTTTGCGTAGGTTATAAAAAACCAAGAATAAACAAAAAGAATATCTATTTGGGATATGTGATGGGGGAGAAGTTATATCCCCCCCTCACCCCCGCAAATATAAAAAATTATCTTTTAATATTGGACCATTCTTTTTATCCTACCAAATCGTTTCACCTAAGATCTTTAAGATCTATTTTTTTGCACGATTCTCCATAAGGATAAACTAATCTTTCTAATGTATAAAATAAAGATTCCCATGGCTTTTGCTATTTTAACCTTCCCTTTCATGAAATTTTGAGGTTAGGCACCTCCTCAGTAGCAAGGAATATAACCTTTAACTAAGAAAAATCACGGATTTCCTCGTTTCTATAGTTTCTCCTTCAACGGTAAGGTCCTCTCTATATGCCGGAGCCCTTCATTCTTCAGATACAAAAATAAGAATGTTATCGGTAATTTGTATAGTTTCCAATACCCAGCTCTACTAAAATTATTGAGCAAATAGTCTTCTTTCAATAAATAAAACTTATCTATACAGTAACGGCATGTAATCCTGAGAGTTGACTGGATAGCTGACCCTACGAATCCGTTTTTTGCAGCAATATAATTGGTATACTTAATAGTAGTGCCTTCAGAATCACTATTCTTCGCTTAATAGATTGACAACCATTCGCTACTATTGAAGAAATGCTTTTCATCCCACATTAAGGTGATTGGCTTTGCACCGATGGAAACTACAAATTTTATCTCCAAATATGGTAGATGATAGATCTTTATTTACTATAATAAGGGAGGGTCCCCCTGCAACGCCGAACCCTTTTTGCAATATTATTTAGAACTTATGATCTAAACGAGTCGCACATACACCCTAGTACATACTCCTCTACGCTGAGGACACCCCTGAAGGGCAGGGGATTTGGTTCTATTTTCTACCGGCTGTCTCTGATTCCTAATAAGTTGTTGAATAGTAGGCATTTCAAGTTATATGCAAAAATTACTGGTTTGGATTAATCCTAACCATAATAGTAATTTTTTAATTATATACTAAATTTTAGAAGTATATTCTTTTATTTTATCCTTTACCTCGAATTTGTAAAAGAATTAAATATAACTAAATCAAGACTTTTTCAATTTATTCATTGAAGAGTTCGAAGAAGTTTCCACAGCTACAAGATCAATAATACCATAAACTTTGGCTTCTTCTGCTGACGTAAAAACATCTCTTTCCATATCTTCAGAGATTACCCATAAAGGTTTTCCTGTTCTTTGTGCATAAACTTTCGTAATGCAGTCACGAATTTTCAAGACTTCTTCTGCTTCCATAATACATTCTCCTACTTGTCCCTCATAATAGGAACTAGCCGGTTGATGAATCATAACCCTGTTAGTAAATGCTTATTTACTTTTTTTTTTTTGTCCATTCATTTAAAATGTTCAACAAATAAACTTTAATTCACAACCGTACAAGCATTTTTTGTGCATACGGCTCCACAATAGATTACATTATTGAATGACAAACTTTTATTTTTTTGTTGAATCAATTAATAATACTACTAATTATTAGATATAGTAATAATTTTATAAAATTATTGAAAAATCTACATACCATTCTTCTCCTAAAAAAGGAATAAGATACTATAATGGTTCTATTGCTTCATATAGATATATGTCTTATTTTTATTCAGCAATCCTAAAGTTTTTTTTTATTGGGGTAATATTCCATATTTCGCTTTTATATATTTGGTATTTTACTTATTACCAATATAAAAAAAGGTTTATGACGCTAGAGTAAACCCATTAAATGAAAAAAATATTTAGTAATAAATAAAAAAAGAATAGTTATGGTTGTATTTACTACCCTGATACTCCGACTTTTTTCTTTGTAGTACGTCCGTATCAAGTTTTGTATGCCATGCTATTATTACCTTTCATTCTTCGGTACAGGCATAGATTATTTTTTTAACCCACGAATAAAAACTCATTAGCGCAAAGCGTGAGGTAGCGCTATACGTTTGGTAATTTCTCCTCCGGCCAAAACAAAGGATCCCATTGAAGCAGCTAATCCTATGCAAATGGTTTGTACATCTGGTACTACAAATTGCATAGCATCATAAATGGATATTCCTGCAAATACTGCTCCACCTGGGGAATTCACATATAAATACATGTCTCTACTGTCGTCTTCTCCATTTAGGTAGATCATAATACAAATAAGTTGATTTGCAAGTTCATCATCTACTTGCTGGCCTAAGAATAACAATCTTTCTCGAAAAAGTCTGTTGATTAGGATAGTTTAGTAGTAGCTCATCTTCCTACAAAACCGTACACGCACCTTTAAATGCATACGGCTTAAGCAGTTGAAAAAAGAGTTATATTTTCTTCATTATATAATGAATGTTCTCCATAAAAAACTTATGAGTATTGTAATTTATCTTCAACAAAAAAAAAATTATAAAGTTTTTTTATTACCACTCTTAGTTCGAATTCGTTTTTCTTCCCAAAGTTTATGGTTTCACTCCATTCTCAACTTATTGAACCACCTGCTAACTGATGTATCGTTTTATCTAATCCTTAAGTTTTCGTTACAGCAGAATCGTCTCGTTCTCAAATGGATCTTAAATAAAATCCTTAGGTTCATGCTCTACTTCGGGGAGGGATATACTTAGCCAATTATGACTTGCGCATATAGAACAAGTAAAATTACTGCCATTTTTTTTATTTTACCATTCTCAGTTTCTGCTACGAATGTTTTTTTTTTATCATTCCATATATCACAATTGAATGATTATTTCTCGATCAATTACTATTCCTGGAATTGTGACGAAGCCTAAATACTTTATTGGTTTGAGCTAGCCATAGATTCTCATTATTGATGAATTTGTTTTATATCCTCCATAATTTTGGAAAATATCACGCTTTATATTATTGATAATTTAGCCAATCCTAAGTGGGTAAAAGCATCTCAATTGGAGGAAATGATGGGAAGATTCCATAAAACCAAATGTTTAACGAGTCGCACTATACGTCAATCCAAACGGCATCTTCGTCTCCAGGGAGTCGAAAAGGCACTTTAGGAACACCAATGGGCATTTTTATTTACCTAAGGCTATATTATATTGCCCTCTAATATGAAAGCGTAACTCTTAGCTCTGCACATACATATGAAATTGAATATAAAATTCAGAAAAAACAAATGTCATTACAAATAAGTAGCTTATTTATTTAAGGGTTCAAACTCTGTATATTCACAATACTCCACATCCCAATTTAGTTTTTGCAATATAAAAAAGAATTTATATAATTGGCTGATAACCAAGAAGAAAAATATGAAAATAATTTATAAAATTTTATAAAAAATTTGTGAGACCTGCTCTGCAATGATTGTCCTTCTCAATAGTGAATTTGATAAATAACTAGGTAAAAGAGGAAGAATATGATTCTAAAAAAGTTACAAGAAAGGGATAATTTTCTAGGGTAAGAAATACAAAATATTCAGTAAATAACTCTATATTAGTTTTGTTCCATGGGTTTTATTAGTAGGAGTAACTAACAAACGTGACACTGTATAGGAATTAAAAAAAAAAATTATGGCGTGGGTCAGTAAATTGATGCTAATAACAAAACTTATATATACATATATATATATTTTTTTTTTTTTTAAGGATTCTGAACATTAAAAAATGCAAAACAAATGGTAATAATTGGTAATTTCATATGGATAATAAATGGATGACAAATTCAAATTTTACTTTTTTTTAGTCTCGGTCCACCTTTTTTATTAACTAAAAGATGATGGGAAAGAAAAAAATGTTAAAATGGAAAGTATACTGGAATTTATTAAATAAAGCTTTATGCTGAACTTATTGACTAAGCATTAAATATTACCTCGTATTCTCGAAAGTATTATTAATATCTCCATTGCGATGTAAAACGCATGGATGTTAAACTATTTCTGGGCTTATTCTTATTGTAAGAGATAATTTTGGTATTTCTTTTCGGCAATACTACATAACTGTAAAAATTACTGCAAACTTTTGAAATAATTAAAGTCCCACATTTTAGTAATTTTTTTTTAGTTTTTTTTTTAATGTAAGAAAGTTATATGATGTCTACCTATCTTTGGTAAGGGGAAAGGGGGACTCAAATGGGTTTACCTTGGTATCGTGTTCATACTGTTGTATTAAATGATCCTGGTCGTTTAATTGCTGTACACTTGATGCATACCGCGTTAGTTTCTGGTTGGGCCGGTTCAATGGCCTTGTACGAATTAGCAGTTTTTGATCCATCCGATCCAATTCTTGATCCCATGTGGAGACAAGGCTTGTTTGTCGTGCCATTCATGACTCGGTTAGGAATAACAAAGTCATGGGGAGGTTGGAGTATTACTGGAGAAACTGTAAGCGATGCGGGTGTTTGGAGTTATGAAGGTGTAGCAGCTGCACACATTGTGCTATCTGGTTTGTTTTTTTTAGCTGCTATTTGGCACTGGGTCTTCTGGGACTTGGATTTATTTCGAGACCCACGCACTGGTAAACCCACTTTGGATTTGCCTAAAATTTTTGGAATTCACTTATTTCTTTCAGGGGTATTATGCTTTGGATTCGGAGCTTTTCATGTAACAGGTCTTTTTGGTCCCGGAATATGGGTATCTGACCCTTATGGTTTAACCGGAAAAGTACAACCTGTAGCTCCTGTTTGGGGAGCCGAAGGGTTTGATCCTTTCGTTCCAGGAGGAATAGCTTCCCATCATATTGCAGCAGGTATTTTAGGTATATTAGCAGGTCTATTCCACCTCAGTGTTCGTCCTCCTCAACGATTATACAAAGCATTACGTATGGGGAATATTGAAACAGTTTTATCCAGCAGTATTGCCGCTGTGTTTTTCGCAGCTTTTGTTGTTGCTGGAACCATGTGGTACGGCTCTGCAGCTACTCCAATAGAATTATTTGGTCCTACTCGTTACCAATGGGATCAGGGATTTTTTCAACAAGAAATAGATCGAAGGATTCGATCCAGCAGGGCTGAAAATCTTAGTTTATCAGAAGCTTGGTCTGAAATTCCACAAAAATTAGCTTTTTATGATTATATTGGTAATAATCCGGCTAAGGGAGGATTATTCAGAGCAGGTCCAATGGACAATGGAGATGGAATAGCTGTTGGTTGGCTAGGTCATGCTGTCTTCAAAGATAAGGAAGGACATGAACTTTTTGTACGTCGTATGCCTACCTTTTTCGAAACATTTCCAGTAGTTCTGGCTGATGAAGAAGGAATTGTGAGGGCTGATGTTCCATTCAGGAGAGCAGAATCTAAATATAGCATTGAACAAGTAGGTGTAACTGTTGAATTTTATGGTGGTGAACTTGATGGGGTTAGTTTCAGTGATCCCGCTACAGTAAAAAAATATGCTAGACGCGCTCAATTAGGCGAAATTTTTGAATCTGATCGCGCCACTCTAAAGTCTGATGGTGTTTTTCGTAGTAGTCCAAGAGGTTGGTTTACCTTTGGTCATGCTACTTTTGCTCTTCTTTTCTTCTTCGGACATATTTGGCATGGTGCTAGAACCTTGTTCAGAGATGTCTTTGCCGGTATTGATCCTGATTCAGATGCTCAAGTGGAATTTGGAACATTTCAAAAATTAGGAGATCCAACTACTAGGAGATCTGTAGTATAACATTGCTTTGATTTTGCTCATTCATTTTGTATTTCCAAAATAAAATCTATTGATTATAGATTAAAAATATTTGAATATCCTTATCTATCAATAATAGTACAAATTTTATAAATAATAATACGAAAGTAATGTAGTACGAAAGCTATCTTTATTTTTTCCCGCCATACATTTAAATTTATGGAAGCATTGGTTTATACATTCCTGTTGGTAGGTACTCTAGGAATAATTTTTTTCGCTATTTTTTTCCGGGAACCACCCAAAGTTCCAAGTAAGGGAAAAAAATGATTTTTTTTTTTCTGCATTACTGGTAAAGGAATAACAAAAATAATGGATTAAAGAAAGAATAATAGATAACAGAAACCAATGACCTTCCCAAACAACCAACCTTTCTGATTTTATAAACCTATTTGTTGGTCTTTCTCATTTATGGTGGTCTCCTTTAGGGAAGGTCGGTCAAACTAATCCTCATGCTCTTCAAAAGGATCTCTAAGTTCTTTAGAAGGTTGTCCGAAGGCGGTGTACAAGGCATAACCAGTGAAGCTTACGAGTAAACAAGATATGAAGATAGCGACCAGGGTTGCAGTTTCCATTGCTAGGTAATCCCAATAAATGGTTTGTTTCCGTTTTCAATATAATAGTACAAAAAGTTAATAAATCTCAACTAATGTGGTAAATCTTATGGCTACACAAATTAGTGATATTTCCAGAAGAACCAAAGTAAAATCAACTGGTTTAGGAAATGCATTGAAACCACTTAATTCGGAATATGGTAAAGTAGCTCCTGGATGGGGAACCACTCCTATTATGGGTGTTGCAATGGCTTCATTTGCAGTCTTTTCAGTTATTATTCTGGAGCTTTATAATTCTTCTGTTTTATTAGATGGAATCCCAGTAAGTTGGTAATGAACGGAATTAATTAAAAAAAAGTTTTTACAAAAACCTCAGCCTTCTTTATCAAACGAAGAAAAGGCTGGGGCAAATGAATTTAAGGAAGTAGAACAATTAAAAAATCGTTTGTTTTTCTTTATATTTCTTTCTCAAATCCATTCAATATGAAGGTGTATCAATTGTAGATTGATCCTCCTTCCCTTGGTAGTTTAATCGTGTAATTCTGAATCAAAGGATCTTTAGAATATGGGTGTGTGATCTGTTCAAATAAATCGTTAGTAGTACAAAATAATTTGTCATTTTCTTTATACAGGATGATCTTACCCTGCCGGGTACCAACCAAATTGAATGGCCCGCATCCGAAGCGCAGAGACATTTAAAAAGATTTAAACTATGATTAATTTATATACGCTATGCAAGCTTCGTTATCAAAAAATTAATAACTTGATTTTTTTGTTATTCACTTAAATGTTCCATTAACTATTCTTTATGATTGTACTCATGTCTAAAAAATAATAAAATATTTTCATCTTAAAGTATATCCTATCAAGTTAGTGACGGTAAAAAGGTGTTACCCATTGTACCTTTTAAAGATAAAAAGTCATCGGAGTATAGTAGAAATCTAAGGTTTAATAATATTTATTAAGATTTTAACAAGATAATTTTTTTTTATTTGTTTTACATTATTGTTTTCCACAAACATAGGGAAAATTTATAAGTATATCAATAATAGGGAGAAGATAGTTCAAAAAGCCAAAAACATCATATTTAACGAAAAGAGCTAACTTGAATTTTAGGCAATGAGAAAAATTAAAAAAACTGTGATATATATATATATATATCATAGTATCATTAAATTTTATATTATTCTCTGATGAATAATTTTGAGCTTTTTAAAGATTTGCTTTTTTAAAAACTAGTAATATGTTTAACAACTAGTAATAGGAGAATACAATACAAAAATAACTTTTTTTTGCTTAAGCCGTATGAGGGAAAACCCCCACGTACGGTTTTTTGAGGGGGCGCATAAACAAACACCTATCTCCATAAAGTATACGATTGGTTTGAAGAGCGTCTTGAGATTCAGGCGATTGCGGACGATATTACCAGTAAATATGTTCCCCCTCATGTCAATATATTTTACTGTTTAGGAGGAATTACTTTAACTTGTTTCTTAGTACAAGTAGCCACTGGTTTTGCTATGACTTTCTACTATCGTCCAACCGTAACAGAAGCTTTTGCCTCCGTTCAATATATAATGACTGAAGTTAACTTTGGTTGGTTAATTCGATCAGTTCATCGATGGTCGGCAAGTATGATGGTTCTAATGATGATTCTGCATGTTTTTCGTGTCTATCTCACAGGAGGATTTAAAAAACCTCGTGAATTAACTTGGGTTACGGGTGTAATTCTGGCTGTATTAACCGTATCCTTTGGTGTAACTGGCTATTCTTCACCCTGGGATCAAATTGGTTATTGGGCTGTTAAGATTGTGACTGGTGTACCCGAAGCTATTCCCGTAGTAGGATCTCCCTTAGTAGAGTTATTACGAGGAAGTGTCAGTGTAGGTCAATCTACATTGACTCGTTTCTATAGTTTGCACACTTTTGTATTACCTCTTCTTACTGCTGTATTTATGTTGATGCACTTCCTAATGATTCGCAAACAAGGTATATCAGGTCCTTTGTAGGTAAATAATTTTTGATAATTGATAATTGGTAAAGATGGATTAATATTCATAATACTTATACCTTTGCCAATAGCTTTTTTGTAATTATTTTATCGCCATGAATATTCTGTTGAAAATTAAAACAATATTTTATGGATCTTTTTTCTATTTCAAAGCATCATCAGGTTTGGACCAATACTTTGAAATAGACTTTTTTTTTCTAGAGAGAAGATGGATCATGGGAGTGTGTGACTTGAATTATTTAATTGGCTATGCGGATACACTAGATCCGTCACATCAAAATATCAGAATAAGATGTGTCTTTATTCCAATTTCCCTATTAGAAATAAGAGGGTTAAAACTTGGGTACTAGAAATGATGGGAAGAAAAAAAAAAGAATTATTTCTATGATCAGATTCAAAAATAGGCTTCGCAAAATCCAGTAAGTAAAAGTTAAATATGTATTATTAATGCATTTTTTTCTCTAAAATAAAAATAGATTAATAAAAATAATAGAGAAATATGGTGAGAAAATGCAATTATTTCCCATGCATTTTTAAATATGTACCATCGAAGCAAAGAAAGATCTTAGGAAATGGATGAATAAGTCAAAGTATTAACAAGTTAATACCTAGTATGTTTAAAAAAATTGGAAGTTTCTCTGCATAGGGAAGACAAAGATGAAAATGTAACTCATAAGGGATAAGATTGTCCAAAAAGCATATTGATAATTATTTTAATTCTATAGCTTACTTGGATAATGAGCATATAACTCGAAATGTAGTCTACTTTGTGTAAAATATGGTTGGTAAAAAGCATTAGATTCTTTGTAAAATGCTTGCTCATATTTTAGAAGAAAGGAAGGAAAGATTTTAATTATTAGTATTGCTTGAGCCGGATGAAAATAATTTTTCATGTCCGATTCTTTGGGGGGGTTCAAAAGAATTATTGACTATTTACCTATCCCAATAGCAAAAAAACCTGACTTAAGTGATCCTGTATCAAGAGCCAAATTAGCTAAGGGTATGGGACATAATTATTATGGAGAACCTGCTTGGCCTAATGATCTTTTATATATTCTTCCAGTAGTAATTCTAGGTACTATTGCATGTACCGTAGGTTTAGCAGTTTTAGAACCATCGATGATTGGTGAACCTGCAAATCCATTTGCCACTCCTTTAGAAATATTACCTGAATGGTATTTTTTTCCAGTATTTCAGATACTTCGTACAGTACCTAATAAATTATTAGGTGTTCTTCTAATGGCTGCAGTACCCGCAGGATTATTGGTAGTACCTTTCTCGGAAAATGTTAATAAATTTCAAAATCCGTTTCGTCGTCCAGTAGCTACAACAGTTTTTTCAGCAGGTACTGCAGTGGCTCCTTGGTTGGGTATCGGGGCAGCTCTACCTATTGATAAATCGTTAACCTTGGGTCTTTTTTAATTTGGATATTCCAAATTAAAAAAATATTATTAAATAAATTTTGTTTATTCAAGATTATAATATCTATGGAGAACTCGCTTTAAAAGTGAATAATACCTGGTTAAATAATTAATTTTAAAAATATAGTTTTTTTTTTTATTGGGAAGCATAAGTTATTAAGAGTAAAACCTAACTAGGAGGAATTTTAATTAAAATTCCTCCTAGTTAGGTTTTACTAATGTTACCAACCATTTGAAGTTTGTATACATCAAGTAATTAATGTTTTGTCTTGTACTAATAAAAGAAATATTTAATAAAGTTATATTCATTAAACATATGGTTTATTTATTGTAGACGCATCCCAAAACGTTTTTGCAAAGCTTCTATTATTTGCTCAACAGATTTTTTTCCAAAATTTTTCATTTTCATTAGATCATCCTGACTATAATCCAACAGATCTGATATAGTATGTACATTAATTTTTTTGAGAAAGTTATAAGCTTTTGGAGATAATTCTAATTGTTCAATAAAAATATGTTGGAAAGTCACTTTTTTTGCCATTTGATCCACCACGATCGACCCAGAAGGATGAAGCACGTTAGATTCATGTATATCCTCTCCTTTAAAATCTTCTTTTTCCTTTTCCGCTTGTAGAAAGGGAAGAAATAAGTTAATTGAACTTCGAGAAGCTTCATAAATTGCTTCTTCAGGAGTGATACTTCCGTTACTCCATATTTCATACAAAAGCATTTCTTTCATTATAGTTTTATCGTGGCTTTCAAAACAGTGAATACTATAATTTACACTTCGAATAGGCGTAAATACAGCATCCACAGTAAAATTTCCGTTTTTATATTCCACTATGTTTTGCCTACGATACCCACTATCTTTTTCAATTTTTAATTCAATATTAAATTTTATTTTTTTAGTAATAGTAGCTATGTGTTGCATGGGGTCAATCACCTCAACACTGGTTGGTAATTCAATGTCTTGAGCAGTTACTTTTCTGGGTCCAACAATTGAAATAAATGCTTTTTGAGTTTCAGAAGAATTGCCCTTAAGCACGATTTCTTTCAAATTAATCAAAATATCATGTACTGATTCTTGAATACCATCCATTGTAGAATATTCATGAGTTATGTTTTCGAATTTTGCACAGGTAATACATGTTCCTTTTATTTCTCCGAGCAATGCTCTGCGCATGACCAGCCCTATGGTATTAGCTTGACCTACTTTCAATGGGGATAGAATGAAACGACTATAAAAAAGACGCTCACTTTCTACTTTGGATTCCAAGCATCTCCAGTATGCAGATCCAGCAGTAGGTGGTACTATCATTAGATCTAAATCATTCATTAAATAATTATTCCTTTTTATATTTTATATTTAAATACGTCTTTTCTTGGGGGGTCTACACCCATTATGTGGCATAGGAGTTATGTCACGTACAAAACTCAGTACTACACCACTTTTACGAATAGCTCGTGATGCTGTGTCTCTTCCTGGACCCGGACCTTTCATTATAATTTCTGCTTGTTCCATACCCCCTTGATCAATTAACATACGAATAGCATTTTCTGCTGCAGTTTGAGCAGCAAACGGCGTACTTTTCTTTGTACCTCTGGATCCGCAGGCACCGGCGGAAGACCAAGAAACAACTTGTCCTCGTACATCTGTAACAGTCACGATGGTATTATTAAAACTTGCTTGAATGTGAATAACTCCTTTTGGTAATCCACGTTTACTCTTACGTAAACTACCTACTACTTTTTTAATAATTCTTGGCATTGTTTAAATTATGTATAAATCTATAATTATTTTACGCAAATCTGTATCGAATTACAAAAATGTTAAATGAGGTGGAAAAAAATTAAATATTTTAAAAGTTTATTATTCATAAAAAAATATTTTTTATTTTCCCCCCCCAAATAAAATTATTGAGTATATTAACCTTGTCCTTGTTTATGCTTCGGATTGGAACAAACTATCATAATTCTTCTCCGTCTACGGATTAGTCGACATTTATCACAAATCTTACGAACAGAAGCACGAATTTTCGTTTCTGTAATTCCTATTTAAATATAATTACTAATATCAATTAAGGAATGTTAAATTTTCCTATAACAATATTGTTTTGCGTATCATCTCCAACTTTTGGTCTTACCAAAAATTCAATATAATTTTTTTTATCTAATCATTTGATGATTTGGTGTGAAACCGATAGGTTATACGTCCTTTAGTTAAGTCATAAGGACTTAATTCTACTTTTACTCTATCCCCAGGTAATATTCGTATGTAATTACGTCTCATCCTTCCTGAAACATGGGTTAAGACCTGACATCCATTATCTAGACAAACTCGAAACATGGTATTGGGAAGCGATTCAGTAACTACACCTTCCATGTCAATCAAATTTTGTTTTTTCATCAAGGGAAAACTCTCCGCCCGCGCGGAATGATTTTAATTTTTAATGGATTACCATACATAACATAGTATTTCTCCTCCAATTTGTTTTTGTCGAGCCTCCCGATCTGTCATGGTTCCGCAAGAAGTTGAAAGAATTACCACTCCCATTCCACCTAAAACTTTAGGAATTTTTTTATAATTATAATACAATCTTAAGCCAGGTTTACTAATACGTCTTAAAGTAGTTATGTATGGTTCTCTCTTCCTCCCCCGGTATTTCAAGGTTAATATAATAAAATGGTTCGTACCTTCCTGAAGTTCCTCAAAGTTCTTTATGAAACCCTCCTGTAAAAGAATTTTTCCAATGCTTCTATTAATATTATTAGCTAGTATTCGAACTGTTTCTTCTTTTCCCAGGTTAGCATTCCTTACGGAGGTAATCATATTGGCAATGGTGTCGTTACCCATGAAAAATTTATTACTATTGGTATAAATAAATATTCTAAGTATTTTTGTAAATGATGGAGATATGCCTGAAAAATATCTGGATTAATTTATAAAAATATTTGTTTTTCAAATAATGGATGGATACTATGGAATAACGGGCAGAATCAATTAGTTAATTTTTTTTTTAATTTTAGTATTTTTTTATTTTTTCTTCCAAATCCTCAATTCAAAAGTATTCTGGTTCGTGGTCTGGTTGGAGAATGGACAGTAATTCAACAATATATTTTAACGTACAGTTATACACATTGTATTTATTCAAGTTTAAAATAATTCCAATTATTTATTGGAGTATTATAAACTCAAAAGAATAGATTTATTATTGTTTATAAGAATAAATTTATTATTGTTTATAATACTTCAGGAGCCAATGAAACTATTTTAGTAAAATTGAATTCTCTTGATTCTCGAGCAACTGGACCAAAAACTCGAGTTCCTATAGGATTTCCCTCTTGATTGATTATCACTGCTGCGTTGTCATCAAATTGTATTATCATTCCATTGTTACGTTTTAGTTCTTTACAAGTACGTACAACGACAGCTCTAACTATTTCTGATTTACGAAGAGGCATATTTGGTACTGCTTCTTTTACTACCGCTACAATGACGTTACCAGTATTTGCATATTTACAATTGCTAGCTTTTAAAATTCGAATACACATTGGTTTTTTAGCTCCACTGTTGTCTGCCACATTCAAATACGTTTGAGGTTGAATCATATTTATTTATATAAATTAGATAAATGATATTCCCCCTAAAAATCTTTATTTATTTTATTTTTATTTTATTTTGAGGGGGGGTTTGCAAGGAAAAATTAGAATAGGTTAATCTATCTATTTAAAATATTTAATTATTATTAATTATTTCACAATGAAAAACATTGCATTTATATAAATATAATTTTTTATTGGTTCTGCTTTTCGATAGGTGTAGCCACTATAATCTGAGTACGTACAGGCATTTTGTATGCAGCTATTTTCATAGCTGCTCTAGCAATAGTTTCTGGTATCCCACCCACTTCATATAGTATTCTACCAGGTTTAACAACAGATACCCAATATTCCGGGGAACCTTTTCCTGAACCCATACGTGTCTCTGCAGGTCTAACAGTAATGGGTTTGTCGGGGAATATACGTATCCAAATTTTACCGCCACGACGAGCATAACGAGTAATTGCTCGTCGTCCCGCTTCTATTTGTCTGGATGTAATCCAAGCGGGTTCCAGTGCTTGAAGGGCAAATCTTCCGAAGCAAATACGATTACCTCGAGTAGATACTCCTTCTAATCTTCCTCTATGTTGTTTACGAAATTTTGTTCTTTTAGGGTCATAGTTGATGACTCCATTTTGTGTATCATCCCTACTTCAAAACCGGACATGAAGGTTTTCCCTCATCCGGCTCCTCGTGAATAAGATTATATATGTTTAATATCCCATTAGCAGGAAAAAAAATACTTTTTTTAGTCAAATAGGAATACAAATTAACTCCTTTTGAATTTGCAAATTAGTTTAGTTTTTTTGTTTTAACAGAATCATTCCATTCAAGTCAATAAAATATAATATAAACCTATTTATATGTAATTATTTTATGTAATCAAAATCACGGGCGAATATTTACTCTTAAGTATCGACTTTTGTAAAATTTGCTTGAGTCCTTTAACTCATAGCTTTTCTAATTGTAACTTTATTTATCGTTGGTTTATTTCGCCGTCCTATCTAATGAACAAGTACAATAAGTCTCCATTTATTTGTTCATAGGTTCCATCGTTCCCATAGCTTCCAGGTTTCCACGTTTAGGTTCCTTCTCCACAATGGAGCCTTTCTTATTTATTCTTCTACTAGAGTTAAATTACTTAGTATTCATTGACTCAAGGCTTTTTTTTCCCTAATACCAGAATTAAAAACTAGTGAATAATTTGATTATTTAATTCAAAAAAAATTATGCTTTATCACACTGTTTTTTTTTTTTTTTTTTGAAGGTTTACTTTCTTTACCATACGGTTCGAATAAAAAAATATTTAATTATTCAATTTTTATTCTTGATATTACTGAATAGTTTTTCGCTTCACAAAAATTATTCTATATCATTTTTGTGGAAAAACCTTAAAAAAAAATATAACCTTACTTCGTAATTGGTTTATTAGATTTTAGTAATATGAAGGAAGCAATGAATTAGTTTTTAGCGTAAATTATAAATTTTTGACTACTTACAAAAATTCCTCCACTATATTCTATTTGAACGAGTCGCACACTAAGCATAGCAACTTTGTTGAGATGTTATTTCAATAGGATTTCAATAATAAATATAATTATGTATTTGTACGTTTATAAGCAGGTCGGAGAATTTTTGGAATTGATTAAAATTATTGATATTCAGAATGCAATAGATGAAAAAAAAAAATTAAATTATTCCTCATCCCGAAAAATCCATATTTTTATTCCTAATACTCCATAAACAGTTTGGGCTGGATAGTAACAATAATTAATTTGAGCTCGTAGAGTTTGCAGGGGAACTCTACCTTCTCTAGCCCATTCAACACGAGCAATTTCAGTTCCATTAAGACGTCCCGCTATTTGTATTTTAATACCTTTGATATCTGTTTCTTTCGCTAGTTCAATGGCTTTTCTAATGGTTCTTCTAAAAGCAACTCGGTTTTCCAGTTGTATAGCAATATACTCTGCAAGTATATTAGGTTCTCCATATGGTTTTGCTATTTCCGTCAAAGTTACATGAACTCTTCGAATTTTAGAATTTAATAAATTTTGTTGTACATCCTTCCTTATTTGTTCAATTCCTTGACCATGACTTTCTACTAATAAGGCTGGAAATCCCGTATGTATCTCTACTAAAATTAAATCTGTTTTTCTTTGAATTTCCACACGTGCAACTCCTCCATAATTGGAAGAGTTTTTTACATGTCTGTATACATAATTATCTATACAATTACGTACTTTTCTATCTTCTTGTAGAAACTCGGAATAATTATTTGGTTTTGCAAACCAATGAGAATTGTGATTTTTGGTTATGCCCAGCCGAAAACCAAGTGGATTAATCTTTTGTCCCATTTTCTTCCTCTTCCTTCTTATACACATATTTTTCTTTTAACATAATAGTTAAATGGCTAGTAGGTTTTTCTATAGGATAACTACGTCCTCGAGCTCTTGGTTGTAATCTCTTTTTAAAACTACCTGCATTTACTATAACTTTACTTACAATTAAATCAGCTTTGCGCAAACCCATACTATCACTAACTTTTTCCACTGCATTAGAAATTAATTTCAATAAGGGATAACATGCTCTATAAGGCAGAAATTCTAAAATCAAAACTGCTTCTTCAAACGATTGACCACGAATTTGATTAGCTACTCTGCGTAGTTTATAAGTAGACATATTTATATTTTGATAAATAAATTTAATCTCTTCTTTTTTTGATTCATTTCCAATTTTCATTATAAAAAACTCCTTAACGACGAGATTTTTTATCATTTTTTGCATGTCCCCGAAAAATTCTAGTAGGTGCAAATTCTCCCAGTTTGTGACCTACCATACGATCTGTGACATAAATGGGTAAATGTTCTTGTCCATTATGAACAGCAATTGTATGACCAACCATAATTGGTACAATGGTAGATGTACGAGACCAAGTTACTATTATTTTTTTTTCTTCTTCTACATTGAGATTTTCAATTTTTTTCAGTAAGTGATAAGCAACAAAAGGACCTTTTTCTATTGAACGTGCCATTGCCAATTACCTTTTTTTTTTAGTCTACTTAGCTATTTCTACGACGACGAAGAATCAAAGTATCGCTATATTTATGATTTTTTCGGCTTCTTCCACCAAGTGCAGTATGACCCCAAGGAGTTATTGGTTTTTTTCTACCAATTGGAGCTCTGCCTTCACCACCTCCATGAGGATGATCCACAGGATTCATAACTACTCCCCTTACTTTGGGACGTTTACCTAGCCAGCGTTTAGATCCAGCTTTACCCAGGATCCTATTATTATTATCAACATTGCCTACCTGCCCAACGGTAGCTAAGCAATTCTGAGATATTAAACGAACTTCTCCAGATGGTAATCTTGATGTAGCCAATCTACCCTCTTTTGCAATAAGCTTTGCTGCAGTACCCGCTGCTCTGGCTAATTGTCCACCCCTCCCAGGTGTTATTTCTACGTTATGTATAGTCGTGCCTAAAGGCATATTGGTTGAAGTAGATTCTTATCTATAAAAAATAGAAATCTCTTCCCAAACTGTACAAGCCTTTCTCAAGGCATACAGCTTTCTAGATGTATAAAATATTGTTTATTCCATTAAAAAAATGAAGTTTATTTTATAAATAAGTGGAATTTCAAGTTTTTAATATTTGTATTTTTTTTCACATCCCAGGTTGTATTCCCCATCATCTGGCTTATGTTTATCATGTAGCATCAGAATGAAAGACTTTATCAAATTACGCTAACATTTTTTTATGTTTTGGATAACTTAGAAGGCATATTCAATATTAATTTATTCTTATTGTAAAGATATATTCTCACTGTTTAGCTTCGAATTTGCCTTTGACCTTCAAATCGAATGTGAGTAACTTGTTTATTGCAAAATATTTGTCTAGAAACAAGGGCTGCCCTTACATACCCAGTATTACTTATGCTTTAAACAATAAAGTTTTCTTCATATTATCTTATCTTTCAAGTCAATAATTTTATAAAAAAAAAAACTATTGAGCTTTGTTACACCCGCTATTGTTCCTCTTCAGTTTCCTTCTAAGGTTTCTATACTACACGTAGTACAGCTGGTTCAGTGATAGATTTATAGGTTTTGTCTCAAACCCAATGGGTTCGTACCCAATTACGTAAATTAATAATTCAAACCGCACTCAAAGGTAGGGCATTTCCTATTAAAATAGTAGCTATTGATCCGGAAATAATAGTATCTCCAATTTTAATTCCTCCTGGATGTAAAATATACTTTTTTTCACCATCCTCATAGTGTACAAGACATATGTATGCATTACGATTAGGGTCATATTCTACGGTAACAATCCTTCCGGATATATCTCTTTTACTTCGTTGAAAATCAATTTGACGATACAAACGCTTGTGACCGCCTCCTCTATGTCGACTAGTAATAATTCCTCTGTTATTACGGCCTTTTCTACAAGTAAAGCCAGAGATTAATTTTTTTTGAGGTTTGAATTGAACTATTCCTTCATAACTTGAAACAACTAAATGATCACGTGCACCTGGAGTATAGTCTCTATAAAAAAGGATGGCCATATCAAAAGGTATTTAAAGATAGAAACGAAAATAAAAAATTATTCGTTTGGGAATAGCGGAATAGAATAACCAGGTTTAAGTGTGATAATCATTCGTTTGTAACGAACCAAATGTGTTACTAATGAACCCGCATATTTTTTTTTTACTGGGGGTCGATGACTATTTATAGCTTTTACCTTTACATTAAAAAAATTTTCAATCCAATGTTTAACTTCAGTCTTATTAGAATTTAAATCAACGTCAAAACTATATTGTTTTTTCTCTAATAAACGAATAGTCTTTTCTGTAAGTATTGGTTTTTTAACCTTATCCATAATTCCTCCCATTTTTTACAAGGTTTTTTTTGGAGAAGCAAAAAATTATTATGTAATTGTACAGGTAATTTTAACATTTTTTTTTAATACTTTGATAATTTTTCATTGGTTAATTTTCCACTTAATATTAACTTTTTTAAACATTTATAATTATTCTTATTTATAATTACTAATTATTCAAATAAAAATATTTTTTTACTATCCCTGCCCTGTGCATCCAGCAGGAATTGAACCCGCAATTTCTCCAATTATGAGTTGGGTGCTTTAACCATTCAGCCATGGATGCTAAACAAATTTAATTAAAGTGATATAATACAGTATATACCTA